AAAGTTTACAAAAAACTCAAATTTTTGATGAACAAATCAATAAAAATATATATATATACAGATTATGAATATATGTATACAATTTTAACAGAGAAGCATCCATGGCTGAATGGTTATAGCATAATTTTCCTTTTGGGTATAATAAAAAAGATAAGCTAATACTAACTCATCGGATTTTTGAAAAATGAACAAATTGGGATACAATAACAAAATTTATATATTTATAGTAGCAATTTCTCAATTATGACAAATTTGAATGAGGAGCCGTATGAAGTGAAAATTTCATGTACGGTTTTGTAGAGTGGTAAAAAAGGCAACTTTTCTATCAACTTTTACACCACGACACCCAAAAAACCAAATTCCGCCTTACGAAAAGTTGCTCGAGTTAGATTAACATCTGGATTTGAAATTACCGCATACATCCCAGGTATGGGACACAATTTACAAGAACATTCTGTAGTTCTAGTGAGAGGAGGAAGAGTTAAAGATTTGCCTGGTGTAAGATATCATATTATTAGAGGTACATTAGATTCGGTAGGAGTAAAAGACCGTCACCAAGGGCGTTCTAGTGCGTTGTATATAATTTCCTAAAACTTGTATCATTCTCGATGCTCACTAATTTTTTGCTAGAAATGTATAGATGAATAGCTAACCTACTGACCAAAGAAATAAAATTTCATGTAGGGAACAGAGCATGCTATTGGTAATTAGAAATAAAAGAAATTTCATTTACCTAGGGTCTTAATTTCAATTTAATTATTGTAGTTCTCCCTAACTCTAAATTGATAAAAATTTTTATTTTTTTGGAACGAATAAAAATAGCAATTTCTTTTTTCAAAAATTCAATTTTTATTATAGTGTCTGATGGGCCTAAGGGTAATAAATTTTAGGATTGAAAAATGCAAGATTTCCGAAAAAGGAAACGGATACTCGGTTATAGAGCGAGTAAGCATCAATAATGAATTGAGATTCAGATGTTGAAAGCCGTATTCGGTGAAAACTGGATGTACGGTTTGGAGGAAGATTGGAAAAATCCATCCTACAATATGGAGTAGAAAAGTCGAAATAAATTAAGGAAATTTGTTTAGAAATAAAATATCGATTCAATTATTTATATTATGTCACGTAAGAGTGTTACGGAAAAAAAAACTGCAAAACCTGATCCGATATATCGTAATCGATTAATCAATATGCTAGTTAATCGCATTCTGAATAATGGAAAAAAATCACTAGCTTATCGAATTTTGTACAGGGCTATGGGAGATATAAAGGGAAGAACAAAAAAAAACCCATTATTTATTCTACGGCAAGCTATAGGGAAAGTAACGCCGAATGTAGCGGTAAAAGCACGCCGTATAGGTGGATCAACATATCAAATTCCACTTGAAATTCAATCGACACAAGGAAAAGCATTAGCTATTCGTTGGCTATTGAGCGCAGCAAGAAAGCGTTCAGGGGAGGATATGGCTGCTAGACTTAGCTATGAACTAATAGATGCTGCTAGGGATAATGGAATTGCTGTACGTAAGAAGGAAGAAACACATAAAATGGCAGAAGCTAATAGAGCCTTTGCACATTTCCGTTAAATTAATTATTCAAATCGAGAGAGAAATAGAAATAAGTAAAATTTTTATAGATTGAAAATATCTATATACAATGAAAAGTATATAGATATTTTCAATCTATAAATTGAAAATATAAGAAATATTGCATCAATACTTTATTTTATCCTATAAACAATTTTTATGAAATTAGAACTTGATAAATTTTTCTCATATGGAAACACAATTTTACCTGAATGTATTCCAATTTTTGGTCTATTAATTATTTTTTTGATAGATCTAATATCTAATAAGAAAAATACAACTATTTTGTATTTAACCCCTTTAATAAGTTTATTATTAAGTCTAACAATATTAATATCTCAATGGCAAACAGAACCAATTATAAGTTTTTCAGGTTCTGTCCAAACAGACAGCTTTAATAGAATATTTCAAATTTTCATCTTGTTATCTTCTATAATATGCATTCCTATGGGTTTAGAATATACTAAATGTACGGGAATGGCTATTCCTGAATTTCTAATATTTATTTCGGGAGCTACAACAGGGGGAATGTTACTCTGTAGCGCTAATGATTTAATCACCATTTTTGTATCCCTAGAATGTTCAAGTTTATGTTCTTATTTGTTATGTAGTTATACAAAAAAAGATGTTAGATCAAACGAAGCTACCATGAAATATCTACTCATGGGTGGACTAAGCTCATCAATTCTCGCGTATGGTTTTTCTCGGTTATACGGATTATCGGGAGGCGAAACCAATATACAAGAAATTGTAAATGGTATTTCAAAAACGCAAATGTCGAATTCGACAGGAATGTTTATCGCACTCTTATGTATTACAGTTGGACTTGCTTTCAAACTTTCACTAGTTCCTTTTCATCAATGGACTCCTGACATCTATGAAGGAGTGTGATCCGTTTTAGATATTTTAATTATTAAGACAATAATTTATTTATATAGCTAAATTTCTTTTGATAACTTAACAAAAACACAGTATAGAATAATACAATCTTTACTTAGATTAGAAATGAAATTTTTACAAGATTTTGGGATCTAGAATAAAACAAAATTTCAAACATTTATTTTTTACAGAGAGAAATAGAAATCACTTGACGAATTGAAAAATTTATTAGGGATAGTTTCTACAAATAGAACGACTTGTACCAAAATATATAATTTCCATTATAATTTGGTTGCTATTCTTCGTGACAATATAGTGATATGGGAATGCTAGTCAATGGAATTAGTCCTAAAATAAAAAATGTATTTATAGTTGTTAGGAACGGAAAAAATAAGATAATTAAAAATTATTCAAAAGGATTCCTCGAAAAGTTCCAATTTTAATATACACACACGAGGAAAATAATAGATTATCATGGGAAAATAATAAAAACTTATGATTAATATATTATTTAGAAGCCGTGTGAAATCAAAATTTCATGCACGGTTTTGAATGAGAGGAAATTCAACTTTTCCGACTCTAACTCACCCACTCCAGTCGCTGCTTTTCTTTCGACCACGTCCAAAATAGCTGCTACAGCTTCAGTTACTCGAATTTTCAATATTATCTTCGTTTTTTCACCAAACGAATGGAAAATTATATTACAAATTCTAGCGATTTCGAGTATGATTTTAGGTAATTTGGTTGCAATTACCCAAACGAGTATGAAGCGTATGCTGGCATATTCGTCGATAAGTCAAATGGGCTATATTATTATTGGGTTGATAGCCGATAATTCAAATGGATATTCTAGTATGATTATTTATATTTTTTTCTATATCTTTATGAATTTAGGTACATTTGGTTGTGTTATATTATTCAGCTTACGCACAGGGACAGATAACATTCGTGATTATGAGGGCTTATATATAAAAGATCCCTTATTAAGTATTTCATTAACACTCTGTTTGTTATCATTAGGAGGTATACCTCCCTTGACAGGTTTTTTTGGTAAATTATACCTATTTTGGTGTGGATGGCAGGTGGGCCTTTATTTTTTGGTTATCATAGCACTAATAATAAGTATATTTTCAATTTATTATTACTTAAAAATTATAAAATTAATGATATATTCAAAAGATAAACAATTAAATCCTTATCTACAAACTTATATTGTTTCAACAACTACTTTTCTGAAAAAAAATTCTATTGAATTTATTATACTTCTATGTACAATAGGATCCATATTTTTAGGTTTTTTTACAAATAATTTTTTCTATCTTATTCAAGAAAATTTAAAATCAAGTATTTTTATTAATTAAGTGTTTTTATTATAAAAAAAAGTCTGATTGTATATAGTGGATGATAATAATAATAATATATTATGTTATTCACTACATACATATTTTAAGCCTTGATGGTGAAATGGTATACACGCGAGATTCAAAATTTCGTGCTTTAAGCATGGAGGTTCGAATCCTCTTCAAGGCAAATAATAAAATATTTTTCTAAATTGATTTAGAGAAATATTTTATATGTTATACTATTTCATTGATAATGAAAAAGAATTATCGAACTCAAAACATAGAATTTCTATGAATATTGGGTAAATAGCGAATTAAATTTTTGGATATAAATCTTAAACAAATTTATTTATTCTTGTTTCAAAAACAGATTCGTATTTTATAAAACGATATTTCGGGGATCTCCGAAAAACCATTAAAATAATATAATTATGGAAGTAAATATTTCAGCATTTATTGCTACGGCCCTTTTTATCTTAATCCCTACAGCTTTCTTACTTATTCTCTATGTACGAACAGCTGCTAGTCAAAATAATTAATATAATAAAATTTTAGGGGGAAGTAATGGACGGGTAAATAAAAAAATAATTAATATTATTTTCATCTTTCTACTTCCCTCTCTCTAATAAATTTATACGCGATAAAAATGAATCATATGGAACTAGGCCCTAGTACTATAATAGGGATAACTTTAGTAATAGTAGGTATACTTTTATACGCCCTAAAAAAAAGGGAACCTTACGTTTCTAGAGGTGTGAATTTTCAATGTACTTAAAAAAATATTTCAACATATCCATAATTTATTATTGATACGAAACTTGAATAAAAATGATTTATCAATCTTTAATGTAGTATGAATCCATGGTTAAAAGATTTAAACATTCTTTACGTGATTTCGAAAGCGTTTTTAATACAGTTATTATTAAGTAAATAAATCTTTCCAGTACTTATTATTCTCTCCGGACAACAATATAGTAATAGCAACGGAATTTAATATGAACCTAAAGATGGGACTAAAGTACTAAGAAATGTAATTCTTTTGGGAATTAGATGAAATAAATATTATCTAATTAATGAAAGAGAGAAGACGATCCAGAAAGTTTTTTAAAATTGACTTGGATTGTGGATAAAAAATTTCGTCATTTTTTGCCCAAGCTATACAGATTTGAAAATATCATATATGGTTTTTAGGGGGGGTTTTCTTCAACCTATCCCAATATTACGACTTTTTCTCTTCTTCCATCGGTTTATTATGCGGAGGAATCCTCTTTTTTCAAGGTTGGCGATTGGATCCGATTCTCCTACTATCACAAATACTCCTAAGCGGAACAACTATTTTTTTTATTGTGGAAAATATTTATCTGAGAAACTCTTCTCACTATTCGAGATATACGAAGAAAATGAGGATAGATTCGGAAGTTATAGCAAAATACACTTATAGAAAGTTCAAGTTAAAAAATAACGTTTCCATTTTAAAAAAGAAATTTGAAAGAGTTTCTTATACTAAACATGTTTCTTACTATAGAAAGGAGGAAAATAAGAAGACATTGAATTATTTACTGAATTCAATGCCTTCTCGTTTTGATTAGGATATTATAAAAAAGAAAAAAATATTTTCTAAATTTCAATAAAAATTCACAAACCACTTCTTCCCCATACTACAGGTGATAGAGAAAAGGTAGAAACAACCATTGAAGCACCCCAAGCTATATTAGTAATATCCATAATTCCTTCCGAGTGTATTTCTGTTTCGATTTATGCAAGAGACAAAGATATATATTCAATATGTATATATATATATATATACATATTGAATGTATATAAATCCATATTTTTATGGATTTCTGTAAATTAAGTATTTAATAAATTATTTCTAATTATAAATTATTGATAGTTTAGTTGATTTTTCTTCCCCAGTTCTTCAATATATATTTGGGTTGTCTATAATACGATGTTTCGAGGAACATTTCAAATGTTACAGACTATAATACATAGAGCATAACGGTTTGATCCTGGAAATGACGGGATAGATAATCCACCTTTTCTATGCTTTGGAAACAAAGCGACACCCAGATTTGAACTGGGGGTAAAGGATTTGCAGTCCCTTGCCTTACCACTTGGCCATGCCGCTGTTTATTCCCATCAAATAATACATTTTATTAAATATGTTTCTCAAGTTATACTATAGAATTCGTGAGGACGAAACAGGAATCGAGAGTTGAAAAAAACTTCCTGAGTAGGAAAATGAAAATAAAGAAACGTTTTTAAGATAAAGTTAACTTTAGTTCTATTTTTAGTAACATTAATGAAATAAACTCCAATCTAATTTTAAAGGAAAACATGGAGATTTTCGTACTCCCCGAGTTTGGAAGAATACAATTCGAAGGATTTAATCGTTTTATCAATAAAGGTTTGATTGAAGAACTAATGAATTTTCCCAAAATTCGAGATATAGATCAAGAATTAGAATTTCGTATATTCGCGGAACAACATAAGTTAGCAGAACCTTCTTTGAAAGAAAGAGATGCTGTATATCAATCTATTACATATTCCTCGGACTTATATGTACCCGCTCAACTAACACGAGGAAAGGAGGGTAAAACACAAGGACAAACAGTGTTCCTTGGTAGTATTCCTCTAATGAATTCTCAAGGTACGTTTGTTGTTAATGGAGTTGCCAGGGTTATAATCAATCAGATTTTGCGAAGCCCTGGGATTTATTATAATTCGGAATTAGATCGTAATGGAATTCCAATATATACAGGAACTTTAATTTCTAATTGGGGGGGAAGATTGAAAATAGAAATTGATGGGAAAAAACGTATATGGGCAAGAATAAGCAAAAAACGAAAAGTTTCTATTTTGATTTTATTAGGAGCCATGGGTCTGAGTCTAAAAAAAATATTGGTAAGTGTTTCCTATCCCAAATTTTTTTTGGAGTCTATAGAAAAAAGAACGAAAAAAGAATATCCTTCTTCAACAGAAGAAGCTATCGTTGAACTTTATAAACAGCTATATGGTCTAGGTGGTGACATTACTTTTTCGGAATCCATACGCAGGGAATTACAAAAAAAATTCTTTCAACAACGGTTTGAATTAGGAAAAATGGGACGTCTTAATCTAAACGAGAAATTGAATTTAGACGTACCTGAAACTGAAACTTTTCTATTACCTCAGGATATTTTAACAGCTGTTGATTATTTGATAAAATTAAAATTTGGAGTAGGTCGACTTGATGATATAGATCATATGAAAAATCGACGTGTTTGTTCCGTAGCGGATTTATTACAAGATCAACTAAAATTAGCATTAAACCGTTTAGAAAACTCAATTCGACAAATTTTACGAGGAGCCACTAAGCGAAAAAGATTACCAACACCAAAAAGTTTAGTTACCCCAACTCCACTAGTAATGACGTTCAAAGAATTTTTTGGTTCACACCCATTATCGCAATTTTTAGATCAAACAAATCCATTAACAGAAATGGTTCATAAAAGAAGATTAAGTTCTTTAGGTCCTGGCGGATTAACAAGACGAACCGCTGGGTTTCAAGTTCGTGATATCCATCCTAGTCATTATGGACGTATTTGTCCTATTGAAACCTCGGAAGGAATGAATGCAGGGCTTGTAGGTTCATTAGCTATTCATGCCGAAATAAATAGTTTAGGTTGTTTAAAAAGTCCTTTTTATAAAATTTCAAAATTATCTGAAAAAGAAAAACTCTTTAATTTGTCAGCAGGGGAAGATGAATACTATAGAATTGCCACTGGAAATTGTTTAGCATTAGATAAAAACAGTCGAGAGGAACTAATAACTCCAGCTCGTTATAGGCAAGATTTTGTAGCTATTGCTTGGGAACAAATACATCTACGAAGTATTTTTCCTTTACAATATTTTTCTGTTGGAGCATCTCTTATTCCGTTTCTGGAACATAACGATGCAAATCGCGCATTAATGGGCTCGAATATGCAGCGTCAGGCTGTTCCACTTTTAGAAACCGAAAAATGTATTGTAGGTACAGGAATAGAGAGTCAAACAGCTCTAGATTCAGGTAGTGTAACTGTAACACAAACAGGAGGAAAAATTCATTATATTGATAATGATAAAATTACTTTATCATCTGATGTGAAAGAAATAAATACAAACTTAATTATATATCAACGTTCTAATAATAATACTTGTATGCATCAAAAACCACAGGTAAAAAGCGGGAAGTATATCAAAAGGGGACAAATTTTAGCTGATGGTGCGGCAACTTCAAAGGGTGAACTTGCTCTAGGAAAAAATATTTTAGTAGCTTATATGCCATGGGAAGGTTATAACTTTGAAGACGCTATTTTAATTAGTGAACGTTTGATATATCACGATATATATACCTCACTTCATATCGAACGATATGAAATTGAAGCTCGTATAACAAGTCAAGGTGCTGAAAAATTCACGCGAGAAATTCCTCATCTAGATAATTATCTACTCCGTCACTTAGACAAAAACGGTATTGTATTGACAGGAAAATGGGTCGAGACAGGAGATGTTTTGGTCGGAAAATTAACTCCTCAAGAAACAGAAGAAACTTTACGAGCTCCTGAAGGAAAATTATTACAAGCTATTTTCGGGATTCAAGTAGCTAACTCCAGAGAAAATTGTTTGAAAGTTCCCATAGGTGGAAAAGGACGAGTAATCGACGTTAGATCTATTTATCGAGAGGATAATTCGAGAGATACCAGAATTATTCATGTTTATATTCTACAGAGACGCAAGATACAAGTTGGTGATAAAGTTGCTGGAAGACATGGAAATAAAGGTATTATTTCGAGGGTATTACCAAGACAGGATATGCCTTTTCTACAAAATGGTACGCCTATCGATATGGTATTAAGTCCATTGGGTGTACCTTCAAGAATGAATGTAGGACAAATTTTTGAATGTTTACTTGGTTTAGCTGGAGACTTTCTTAAAAAGAATTATAGAGTACTACCTTTCGATGAAAGATATGAACGGGAAGCTTCACGAAAATTAGTATTTTCACAACTTTATGAGGCAAGTGAAAAAACAAAAAATCCATGGTTATTTGAACCCGATAATCCTGGAAAGAATCAATTGTTTGACGGTAGAACTGGAGAAATTTTTGAACAACCTATTACTATAGGAAAAGCTTATATGTTGAAATTAATTCACCAAGTAGACGATAAAATTCATGCACGCTCAAGCGGGCCTTACGCATTGGTAACTCAACAACCATTAAGAGGTAGATCGCGGCGGGGGGGGCAACGAGTCGGGGAAATGGAGGTTTGGGCATTAGAGGGGTTTGGTGTTGCTTACATATTACAGGAAATGTTAACTATAAAATCGGATCATATCCGGGCTCGTTATGAAGTGCTCGGTGCTATTGTTACAGGAGAGCCTATACCTAAACCTGAAACTGCTCCAGAATCTTTTAAATTACTCGTTCGCGAATTACGATCTTTGGCACCAGAAGTCAATTATGCTACTATCCTTGAGAAAGATTTGGAATTAAAACTAAAGGAAATTTAAAAAAATAATTTGGAATCTTTATGTCATGATTTATCAACGAAAATATCAACATCTACGAATTGAATTAGCTTCTCCGGAGCAAATTCGTAATTGGGGTAAAAGAGTCCTACCCAATGGAGAAATCATTGGCCAAGTAACAAAACCTTATACATTGCATTATAAAACGCATAAACCAGAGAAAGATGGTTTGTTTTGCGAACGAATTTTTGGACCTATCAAAAGTGGTGTTTGCATCTGCGGAAAATATCAGGGAATTGATAATAAAAAAGATAATATAAAATTTTGCGAACATTGTGGAGTAGATTTTATTGAATCAAGAATTCGACGATATCGAATGGGATATATTGAATTGGCATGCCCTGTAACACATGTATGGTATTTGAAACGCCTACCTAGTTGTATCGCCAATTTATTAGCTAAACCACTCAAAGAATTAGAAAGTCTAGTTTATTGCGATGTGTGACTTGATCATAAGTTTTTATTTTACAGAAAAAAACTGTTATTCTAATCCTTCAACATTAGAGTACCTCTTATTTTGACATACTTTTATAAAATAATGGGATGGAGCTCAAAATAAAACAATTATTTGATTTTGGATCGTTGAAGAAGTCAATCTAGGGTTAGATAAAAAATTATTTGCTGTTTAGATTTCGTAAAATGAAAAGCGGAAAATAGTTTTCTATGATATGTCAAAGTAAATTCATCGCAAATTTACTTCGGATAAGGGATAAATCATCGAAATAGAGCAAAAACCTAAAGGATGCAAGAATTAAAACACAGACAAGAAAAGCCTTTCTAGATTCATAAATTTATTTTTTGAATTTCAAAAGTATTGAGACCACTCAAAAAATTCCTCGAAAATTATGGAATTATAACTTGAGTAATGAGTAGAAATTTTATTTATAAAATTAAAAGAATAATCTATCAAACAAAAAATTTTAATTTTTATAAGTAAAATATACCTATTTGAGCCGGATGACGGGAAACTTTCATGTCCGATTCGCAGGGGGGGAGTCTTATAAATAACCTATCCCAATCTTTTTATTGCTAGACCTATCAATGAAAAACCTACTATATTGAAATTACGGGGCTTGTTCAAATACGAAGATCAATCTTGGAGAGATATATTTCCCCGATTTTTTTCGTATGGGGGATTTGAAGTATTTAGAAATAGGGAAATAGCTACGGGGGGGGATGCTATTAAGAAACAATTAACGAATTTGGATTTACAAAATGTTATAAATCGAGCACATTCAGAATGGAGAGAATTTGCTGAACAGAAATCAACAGGAAATAATTTGGAAGACCGAAAAATTCAAAGACGAAAAGATCTACTTATTAGACGTATCAAATTAGCCAAACATTTTATTCAAACAAATATAAAACCAGAATGGATGGTTTTATCCGTTTTACCAGTCCTTCCTCCTGAATTGAGACCCATGATCGAATTAGGTGAAGGCGAATTAATTACATCTGATTTAAATGAGCTTTATAGAAGAATCATTTATAGAAATAATACGCTTCTCGATTTTTTAGCACGTAGTGATTCAACACCTGGAGGTTTAATTGTTTGTCAAAAAAGATTAGTTCAAGAAGCTGTTGATGCATCGATTGATAACGGGATTCGGGGACAACCTATGAGAGATAGTCATAATAGACCCTATAAATCTTTTTCGGATTTAATTGAAGGAAAAGAAGGAAGATTTCGGGAGAATTTACTTGGAAAACGAGTGGATTATTCAGGGCGATCAGTTATTGTTGTAGGTCCCTATCTCCCACTACATCAATGTGGTTTACCTCGAGAAATGGCAATAGAACTTTTTCAAGCATTCGTTATTCGTGGGCTTATCGGAAAAAATTTGGCCCCTAATCTCCGTGCAGCAAAGACTATGATTCAGAAGAAAAAGCCGATTATATGGAGACTTCTTCAGCAAATGATGGAAGGACATCCCATTTTATTGAATAGAGCTCCAACCTTACATAGATTAGGAATACAAGCTTTTCAACCTATTTTAGTCAATGGGCGAGCTATTCATTTACATCCATTAGTTTGTGGGGGTTTCAATGCCGATTTTGATGGAGACCAAATGGCCGTTCATATACCTTTATCTCTAGAAGCCCAAGCGGAAGCTCGTTTACTTATGCTATCTCGTAGGAATCTATTATCTCCAGCCACTGGAGAGCCCATATGTATACCCAGTCAAGATATGCTTCTTGGACTTTATATTCTAACAATAGAAAAATATCGAGGTATTTATGGTAATAGATATCACCCATTCTACACTGAAGGTTACAATCTCAATAAAAATACTAATTCTATTAAAAAATTTTCTTTCGTGAGAATACCATATTTTTGTAGATACGATGATGTTTTCAAGGCCTATCAACAAAAAACCATAAATCTGCATAGTCTCTTGTGGTTACAAAAACGAAAAAATTCTCAAATAGTTACTTCGATAATTAGCGAAGAACCTATTGAAATTAGATATAAATCATTTGGAAATTTTTCCAAAATTTATGAGCATTATCAACTGAGAAAAAATCGGAATCAAAAACTAATGAGCATTTATATTTGTACAACGGCAGGTCGTATTTTATTTAATCAACAAATTAACGAAGCCATACAGGGCACTTATGAAGTGGCTTTGAGGCGAGAGACAAAGACAAAAAAAAATCATTATCTACTTGAAAAATGAATGGAACAACCGTCGAAGAATTAACGGCTTAAATTAATTGATTATTTATGTTTATAAAAAAGAGAGGTTTTCTCGTATGGCAGAACCGGTCGATTTGATATTTTATAATAAAGTTATGGATCGAATTGGCATAAAACAACTCATAAGCAGATTAATATCCCATTTTGGAATTACATATACAACACACGTTTTAGATCAATTAAAAACATTGGGATTTCAATACGCTACTTTAGGCGCTCTTTCACTGGGTATTGATGACCTTTTAACAGCACCTTCAAAAGGTTGGCTTATTCAAGATGCCGAACAATATACGAATCTTTCCGAGAAACATCATAATTATGGAAATCTGCATGCTGTAGAGAAATTACGTCAACTTATTGAAACATGGTATGCAACAAGTGAATATTTAAAACAAGAAATGAACCCCAACTTTGAAATGACGGACCCCTCAAACCCAGTTCATATGATGTCTTTTTCAGGTGCACGTGGAAGTATATCTCAAGTTCATCAATTAGTAGGAATGAGGGGTTTAATGTCGGATCCTCAAGGTCAAATTATTGATTTACCCATTCAAAGTAATTTTCGCGAAGGATTATCTTTAACAGAATATATAATTTCTTGTTATGGGGCCCGTAAAGGAGTTGTAGATACTGCGGTAAGAACATCTGATGCTGGATATCTAACCCGAAGACTTGTTGAGGTAGTTCAACGAATTGTTATACGTAAAATAGATTGTGGAAGCATATATGGTATTTTGGTAAGTAATTTCCAAATAAAAAAAAACTTTTTTCAACAAAAAATAATTGGTCGAGTATTGGCGGAAAATATATATATAAATAATAGATGTTTTGCTAATCGCAATCAAGATATTGGGTCTTTTTTAGCAAAGAAATTAACCAATTTAAAAACTGAACCAATCTCTGTAAGATCTCCCTTAACTTGTAAAAGTATGCTCTGGGTTTGCCAATCATGTTATGGTTGGAGTCCAACAAATGGAAATTTAATAGAAATAGGTGAAGCTGTAGGTATTATCGCAGGTCAATCTATTGGTGAACCTGGAACCCAATTAACTTTAAGAACTTTCCACACTGGGGGTGTATTTACTGGTGATATTGCGGAACACGTACGAACTCCTTTTAACGGAATTATAGAATTTGATGAAACTTTGATTTATCCAACACGTACTCGTCATGGGCATCCTGCGTGGATATGTCATACCAATTTGTTTTTACGTATTAAAAGCAAAAATAAAATGCATAATATAACGATTCCACCAAAGAGTTTGTTATTGGTTCAAAATAATCAATACGTGGAATCAAAACAAGTCATTGCTGAAGTTCGAGCTAAGATATTACCTTTTAGAGAAAAGGTTCAAAAATACATTTACTCTAATTTAGAAGGAGAGATGTATTGGAGTACGAAAGTACATCACGCTTCCGAATATATCCATAGTAATATCCATCCTATAATCAAAACGTCTCATATATGGATATTATCCGGAAAATCTTATAATAAGAGAGATAAACTACCAAGTTTATTTTATGAAAATCAAGACAAGATTGCTTCCAAGATTTTAATTGCAGAAGAAAAAAATAATTTTTCTTTTTTGAGAAATAAAAATCAAATCAATATTTGTATTTTGAATCCCTGGATTTATCGAAGAAATAAAACTTTTACGAAATCCAGGCCAATTCATACCATTTTTAATAATTTGAATAACTTAGTAAATTCTAATATTATTTTATCTGGATATCGCGTCATAAAAAGAGATAAAAACTTCTTTTTACATAAGAAATACACAACTGCTTTCAGTCTTGAGATAAAAAAAAATGGGATTTTACAAAATAACGATGTTTTTGCCATTTCGGATTCTCCAAAATATAAATTAGATAAATCAGGAATTCTGAAATATGGCACGATTAAAATTGGTTCAATTAATAGAAATTATTTCGAAGAAGCAAAAACGAAATTTTTTCAACCAAAATATACAATTATAAAAGGAGGAAATTTTTTTTTCATTCCCGAAAAAGTCTATCTTTCTACCAAAAACTTCTCATCTCTCTTAATAAAAAATAATCAATTCGTTCAAGCAGGTACATTACTTACTTCAAATGTTGAAAGTGATATAAACGGATTGGTTAGAATTGGAAAAGGAACAAGTAATACCTATGAAGTTAAAATTTTACCTGGAACTATCTATTATCCAGAGAAAATTTATGAGATTTCAAAACAAATAAATCTTTTAATTCCCCCTGGTAAAAAAATTTTTAACGACTTTAAGTCTAATAGTTGGGTATATCTTCAATGGATTATGCCTTCCAAACAAAAGCCATTTGCTTTTATAAGACCTGCAACTGAATACAAAGTTCTTGATGAATCAAACAAAATAACCCTTTTGAATTTACTGCAAAGAAATACGGATTTAAAAATTAAAAGTATAAGTTATTTATTTTATGAAGACGGTGAACAAATTCGATTATCGAACAAAAAAAATATTCAGTTACTTCAAACCTGTTTGATCGTGCAATGGAAAGAAAAATATTTTTTAGGAAAAGCTCATATCTCATTTTTGAAGGTAAAAGCAAAAAATAAGGTCAAAACTTTTATTCAAATAAGTTTGATTAATTCTGTTCTCTTATTAGATAGGAATAAATCAGGAAAAAAATTGAATTTTAAATATGTTTTAAAAAAGAATTTTTATAATATTTTCTTTTCACTTTCCAATAAACGAGTAATGAGTAAAAATCAAGGGATTGTACGTATTTCCTCCAACGGAAATCATGAAATTAAATCTTTTATTATTTTGTCTCCCCTTGATCTGGTTGGAATATCCAGAATCAATAAATCAACTAAGTTTCCTATAAAAGAAAATTATAATTTTCTTTCGAATAGATTTTTTGACTTTTCGGAATATCAAAAAGATTTCAATTATTATAATCAATTGAAAGAAATAGATATAAAGAACGATCAGTTAATAAACAATTCTCTAAAAATAACATTATTTCGAAAGGTCGGATTAATAGGTGATTTTCCAAATATTAAAAATTCTTTTGACTGTTTTTATTGGCTTGTCGATACCAAAAAAATAACAAATAACTCTCCAATAAGTCAAAAATATGCAAATACTTGTCAAAACCCAAAATGGTATTTTGTCGATGAATACTATAAAATTTATGAATTTATTATTGGAATAAATATTAATCAAAATTTATTCAAATGGTCTTTACCATTATTTATCTCACCGGACAAGATACCACAAAAATTCAATCTTGGAAATTTTTTCTTTGAGAATTTTCCTATCTCGGAATATTCGGGAAATAACCCATCTGGTCAAATTATAGGTATACATACTAATTATTTAATCATTAGATTGGCTAAACCATATTTAGCTACTCGCGGAGCAATCATTCATAATAATTATGGAGAGTTTGTAAGAGAGGGCGATACTCTAATAACTCTTATATATGAACGATTAAAATCAGGGGATATAATCCAAGGTTTACCTAAAGTAGAACAATTACTGGAAGCACGTTCTGTGAACGTAGTATCTATTAATTTGGAGAATAGTTTCGAAGATTGGAACAATGATATGAAAAAATTTATCGGTAGTCTTTGGGGATTCTTTTTAAGTACGAAGATAGGAATTGAACAGGGACAAATTATTTTAGTGGATCAAATTCAGAAGGTATATCAATCTCAAGGTATACATATATGGAATAAACATATAGAAATTATTGTGCGACAAATGACTTCGAAAGTGGTGACTTCAGAGAACGGAATGATAAATGTATTTTTACCTGGGGAACTAATTGAGTCCTCTCGGGCACGAAGAATTAATCGAATTTTAGAAGAAGCCATTCCTTACGAACCGATATTATTGGGAATAACTAAAGCATCTTTAAATACGGAAAGCTATATTTCAGAAGCTAGTTTCCAAGAAACAACCCGAGTTTTGGCTAAAGCTGCTTTAAAAGGTCGAATCGATTGGTTGAAAGGTCTGAAAGAAAACGTAATTCTTGGTGGAATTATTCCTGCTGGAACCGGATCTCAAGAAGTTATTTGGCAAATGACTCTTGAAAAAAAAAGGGAAGTTTTTTTTAGTAAAAATAAAACTTCTTTTGATAAAAGAATGAAAAACATTTTTTTATATAAAAACTCATTTTTTATTTTTCCCGCTATGGGAACGGTTCATAATGTGTTGAAAGGAGCAATGTCTCAAAATAACAAAGATATTGTACCTATTTAAAATAACAAATTAGAGATAATTTTGATAAAATCTTAATTAAAGAAATCAGAAACTTTGAATATTTATATACATAATATGTAATATCTTTGTATATATAGAAAAAAGTATTACATATATTTCATATATATATTTTTGTTGAATAATTGAAAAAAAAAAATTGAATGAGAGAATGAAACAAAAATCTTGGAATATTAATTCGGAAGAAATGATGGAAGCAGGTGTTCATTTTGGTCATCAAGCGCGTAAATGGAATCCTAAAATGGCCCCTTATATTTTTACGGAACGAAGAGGGATTCATATCATAAATCTTACGCAAACTGCTCGATTTTTATCAGAAGCTTGTGATTTAGCTTCAAACGCCGCAAGTAAAGGGAAACAATTTCTAATAGTAGGGACAAAATATCAAGCCGCTGATCTAGTCGCCTCCGCTGCTTCAAAAGCACGCTGTCATTATGTAAATCAAAAATGGCTTGGAGGTATGTTAACGAATTGGTCGACTATACAAACACGTCTTAAAAAATTTCAGGATTTGGAAAATAAAAAAGTAAAAGGTACGTTCAATCAACTCCCTAAGAAAGAAGCAGCGAATTTGGACCTACAATTGCATCAATTACAAAAATATTTAGGTGGAATCAAATACATGACCACTTTACCTGATATTGTTATAATTATCGATCAACAAAAAGAATTTACAGCTATTCAGGAATGTATAACCTTAGGTATTCCTACAATTTGTTTAGTTGATACTGATTGCGATCCAGATGTAACAGATATACCAATCCCCGCTAACGATGACGCTAGAGCTTCTATTAGATGGATTTTGAATAAATTAACATCAGCAATTCATGAAGGTCGCTATAATCCAATTGATATATCCCGATGATAACTTTACCCAAAAATATTATTATGATTTTCTTACAACTAAAAAATGAATTGAAATAAGACATTTTATTGATTTATTATTATTGTTATTAGTATCATGTAAGGAATAAATTCGGAATAGATAAAAAATAATCATGGAATGAGAAAGAAATAAATATTTGTGAAATAGAAAAAATGAAATTTAAAAAAGTTATTTTTTAATTTGTAAATCCATTTTTTTAGAAGGAGTAATACGCTCAATTTTGTAGGAATTTCCGGTAGTAATTTTTACGAAATATCAAATGTAGAAGTAGGTCAACATTTTTATTGGGAATTAGGAAGTTTTCAAGTTCACGCTCAGGTGCTCATAACATCGTGGATTGTAGTTGTTATATTATTAAGTTTAGCCCTTTTAGCTACTCGAAATTTACAAACTATTCCAGCTGATGCTCAAAATTTTGTAGAATATGTCTTAGAATTTATTAGAGATTTAACGAGAACCCAAATTGGAGAAGAAGAATACAGACCCTGGGTGCCTTTTGTTGGCACTATGTTCCTATTTATTTTTGTATCGAATTGGTCGGGAGCCCTATTTCCTTGGCGTGTTTTCGAATTACCAAATGGTGAGCTTGCTGCACCTACCAATGATATTAATACTACAGTAGCATTAGCTTTACTTACATCAGTAGCTTATTTCTATGCTGGTCTCCATAAAAAAGGTTTAAGTTATTTCGGTAAATATATACAACCAACACCGGTACTTTTACCAATAAATATTTTAGAAGATTTTACTAAACCTTTATCACTTAGTTCTAGGCTCTTCGGAAATATATTAGCTGATGAATTAGTTGTTGCTGTTCCTATTTCTTTAGTACCTTCGGTCATTCCTATACCCATGATGTTTTTAGGGTTATTTACAAGTGCTATTCAAGCTTTGATTTTTGCTACATTAGCCGCAGCCTATATAGGAGAATCAATGGAGGGTCATCATTAAAGTAAAAATTAGTGCTAATAATTTCCTAAATTTGATTAAATCGTTTCGTACCAGTTCAAAACCTTGTAATATATTAATTAGAGATATTAGAAAGTTCCGATATTAATCATGCGAAGTTTACAAAGATTAATTCCTTAGCTAGAATTTGTTTCTAGATAGGAATAATTGGAGATTTGACACAAATCTAAAAACTACTAAAAGTTTTTTAGTGATACTATCACTTTAGAAAAGAGACATTTTGAGTTATTAACTGCTTCGAATAAATGATAAAAAATTTCAATAAGCAACGGAAACTAGATTTTTATTTCAATTAAAAATCTTTTACTAATTTCAGTTAGAGGATATTATTACGAACCCTTTGATTTCTGCCGCTTCTGTTATTGCTGCTGGGTCAGCTGTAGGTTCAGCTTCGATTGGGCCTGGTATTGGTCAAGGCACTGCAGCAGGGCAGGCTGTCGAAGGTATTGCTAGACAACCCGAAGCGGAAGGTAAAATTCGCGGTACTCTACTTTTAAGTTTAGCTTTTATGGAAGCTTTAACTATTTATGGTTTAGTAGTGGCTTCGGCACTTTCATTCGCAAACCCATTTGTTTAATAAAAAGTAAAAGGTAATTAATATCTAAAAAGATATTTTTTCCCTCCCTCCCCCTTTTCTCAAAAAATTTTTTAGATTTTGCTGGGGGGAGAGGAAAAAGAAAAATTTTTACTTAATTGTTTGCATTGACGTAATCAAAACCAAAAATTTTTTTGAATATTACGCAACAATCATTAACTTGGTTTGATCTAAAAAAATAAAAAGTGTGTTGAGTAAACAGAAAAACTCCACATCCACAAAAATTTGGTGCTCTAATAATTAGAATGAGAGGATAATATGGAAAACGAGATTGGTTTTGTTATCTCTACAAAATTTTGTAATTTAGCCACTAGTTTTGGACTAAATACAAATCTTTTAGAAACAAATTTAATTAATTTAAGTGTAGTACTAGGTTTATTAGTTTACTTTGGGAAGGGAGTGTGTGCGGATTGAGTATTTGGATACAATAAATTGGATTTTTCCAATTGTACATGAATGAGGTGCATAATCCCAACGAATTACTTAATTAAGAGAGAAATCTGAAAGAACTATAGCATTTCGTAGAATCAAAAATTTTTTTTGATGAGGGAAAGAATCGAATATGGTTAAAGCTTAATTGCTTAAAGTCTAGGCACAATTGGGATTTTCTTTCTCTCACCGTGAAAAACAGGGTTGAGGATTTATCCGATACATAACACTCGTATCGATAAAATTTCATTTGGTAAATCATAATAATCCTCAAAAAAAGAATTTTTTAATTTTTATCTAGTGTTGACTTGACAACCTAATTTTCGCTTTATAATTATTCAAAAAAACGATCTTGCTGACAATTTAAATTCTTGGTGTCGAAAGAGTCATCAACAAGAAAGTGATGATAGAACTGAATTTGTAAAATTGTTAAAATTGAGTGGAAAGCCGAGTGAATCGAAAAATTCATGCTCGGTTTGGGAAGAGATTTAAAAAATAATCGACTTCATTAAGTAATTTATTAAAAAATCGTAAACTAACTATTTTAAATACTATTCAAGACGCAGAGGAACGCTATAAAGAAGCTACGGATAAGCTCAAACAAGCTAAAACTCGCCTACAACAGGCAAAGATAAAAGCTGATAATATTAGAATAAATGGATTATCTCAAATGGATAAAGAAAAGAAAGATTTAATTGATGCTGCCGATGAAGATTCCAAAAGATTGGAAGATTCAAAAAATGCTACAATTCGTTTTGAGAAACAAAGAGCGATTGAACAAGTTCGACAACAAGTTTCTCGTTTAGCACTTGAGAGAGCCTTGGAGACATTAAAAAACTGCTTAAATGGTGAATTACATTTACGTATGATAGATCACAATATTGGCCTTCTAAGGGCCATGGAAAGTACAATTGAGTAACTTTCATAAGTTTTATCTTTCAAAAAATAATTAATAAAAGCTAATGGTAAATATTCGACCCGACGAAATTAGCAGTGTTATCCGTACACAAATTGAACAATATAATCAAGAAGTTAAAATTGTTAACATTGGTACTGTACTTCAAGTGGGAGACGGTATTGCTCGTATTTATGGGCTTGATAAAGTAATGGCTGGTGAATTAGTAGAATTTGAAGATAATACAGTTGGGATTGCATTGAATCTAGAATCAGATAATGTCGGAGTTGTTTTAATGGGTGATGGTTTAGCGATACAGGAAGGAAGTTCAGTAAAAGCAACTGGTCAAATTGCCCAAATACCCGTTAGTGAAGCCTATTTAGGCCGTGTCGTAAATGCCTTAGCTCAACCTATTGATGGAAAGGGTAAAATTACAGCTTCTGAGTCTCGTATAATTGAATCCCCAGCTCCTGGTATTATTTCAAGACGATCTGTTTATGAACCAATGCAAACAGGACTTATTGCAATTGATTCAATGATTCCGATTGGACGTGGTCAAAGAGAGTTAATTATTGGAGATAGACAAACGGGGAAAACAGCAGTAGCTACAGATACTATTTTGAATCAAAAAGGTCAAAATGTTATATGTGTATATGTAGCTATTGGGCAAAAAGCGTCTTCTGTAGCACAAGTAGTAAATACATTTGAAGAACGTGGTTCTCTTGAATATACCATAATTGTGGCAGAATCTGCAAACTCTCCCGCGACATTGCAATATCTTGCTCCTTATACAGGAGCAGCACTTGCAGAATACTTTATGTATCGTAAACAACATACCCTTATTGTTTACGACGATCTCTCCAAACAAGCTCAAGCTTATAGACAGATGTCACTTTTATTAAGGAGACCACCTGGTCGAGAAGCTTACCCGGGTGATGTCTTTTATTTACATTCTCGTCTTTTAGAAAGAGCAGCAAAATTAAGTTCTAATTTAGGTGAAGGTAGTATGACTGCTCTGCCTATTGTAGAAACTCAAGCAGGTGATGTTTCCGCTTATATACCTACAAATGTTATTTCTATTACAGACGGACAAATATTCTTATCTGCCGATTTATTCAATGCTGGGATTCGACCAGCAATTAATGTTGGTATTTCTGTATCACGAGTTGGATCTGCTGCACAAATTAAAGCTATGAAACAAGTAGCAGGTAAATTAAAATTGGAGCTGGCTCAATTCGCAGAATTAGAAGCTTTTGCACAATTTGCTTCAGATCTTGATAAAGCTACTCAAAATCAATTAGCTAGAGGTCAAAGATTACGTGAGTTACTGAAACAATCTCAATCCGCGCCACTTAGCGTTGAGGAACAAGTAGCAACCATTTATACTGGAGTTAACGGTTATTTGGATGTATTAGAGACGGGTCAAGTGAAAAAATTTCTTGTTCAGTTACGGGAATATTTAACAACTAATAAACCGCAGTTTATAGAAATTATTCGTTCTACGAAAACATTCACGGAACAAGCGGAGAAAATTTTGGAAGAAGCTATTAAAGAACATATTGAACTTTTCTTATTCCAGGAAGGAAAATAAAATCGTATTTTTTTTCTATTTCGAAGTATTTCTCAAAGAGAAGATTAAAAATTTTAAAACTACGTCCAATAGGATTCGAACCTATACTGGAGGTTTAGAAGACCTCTATCCTATCCTTTAGACGATGGACGTTATTATAACTAATAATTAAAAGCATAGAAAAAATATTAATTAAAAATTTTTCTATGCTTTTAATTTCGAGATGGGAAATTAGCGGGTAGCGGGAATCGAACCCGCATCATCAGCTTGGAAGGCTAAGGGTTATAGTAGACGTATCATTTTTATATAAACGTCTCTACTTCAGAACCGAACATGGAAATTTATATCCATTCGGCTCCTTTATAACTAGATAAGGAATAGATATCTATTACCAAAATATATTTATAACATCTATGTTAGTTCATTTTAATGGATTGAGACATTACCGGTAAAAAATACTTTATTAGATGATCCCGTCGAAAAAGATAATATAGTAAGATTATGGAAAGACTATAAAACTTTTTGATTATTTCGTTTCTCATTCACTAAACTCTATCTTTGGGAAAATGTATTTCACCGAGTAATTAAATAAAAATACTTACATATCTCTAGCAAACTAAAGATATTAGTTTATAACTATACAGAGCCGTTTTTGTCATTATTTTATATCTAACAATTTGGTGATTTAGTTACGATGAAAATTTCGTTTTGGAGTTTATTTCCATAGATTTTTGAATATTTCAAAAAATGATTTTTTGATTAAAAATAGTCGCTTCATCAAGAATTCCAAAACTCTTGAGGGAATAATTTTTATCCACTATTACATAAATAGGAGAGGATCAAACTCTTTTTCAAATGAGATTCAGAAAAATATAAAAGACTTTAGGATCCTTTAACTTTTCCGAAGAACGAATCGCACTTTTACCACTAAACTATACCCGCTATCAAATAATAATAACATATTTTTTTATATTTATAACCATTTCCAATTCCATCCCCGAGATTTCATCATTCGTTAAAAATTGTGTATCCTCTCGGAGATGGAAAAATATAATTATAAATTACCTTTACGAGCTGCCAATAAAGCAATAACTAATGGACCTGATCCAACGATTAAGGCCAGAACAATAAGCTGTGCAATAACTTCTAAATTCATTATGATTCAACTTTTCCTTTTTTACAATTTCAACAGATTCTGCTCAAAAAGCTATAGCGATAACGAACTAAAATCGATACAATATTGACGAGTATATTATATAATAAATAAATAAATGAAAAATTGTACGAATTAAACTAAGAGTTATTGACTAATCATATTATCTATATATATTTTTTCATTTCTAAATAATTCGGGAGAATAGAAAGTAATGACTCCTATTTCGGACAATCAAATTATTGTAATTCTCTTAAGTGTTTTCGTGACAGGCATTTTGGCATTAAGATTAGGTAGAGAATTATATCAATAAATTTTTGCAGTTTATAAGGCCCAACCAATTTCAATTGGCTGGGCCTTATCCAGAATTGAAAATAATTCAATAATTTCTTATTTGAGAACATCAAAAAATCTTGAAACATAAACCCAAATTCTATTGCAAGCAGATTTTCGTGGTATATACAATAACTAATATAATATAATTATTATATATTAGCATAGAACAATTGCAAATCGAAAAAAATATAAATACAATATATTATATTTTTTTCAGAATGGCATATTATTTTGAATTTCTACCTCATTGTCTCAAATAAAAATTTTTAATTCGGAGAGATGGCCGAGTGGACGAAAGCGGCGGATTGCTAATCCGTTGTACAATTCATTTGTACCGAGGGTTCGAATCCCTCTCTCTCCCTTTTTTATAAAGAACAAATATATTTCAAATCAAAATATCTTTTATTCCTTACGTCCGGGATTACGTCCCGGATCATTAGACAAAAATCCAAAAACGAAGGGAGAAACGAAAAATATAACTACTGTATAAACAAATAGTTTAAGGGTAAGCATGACGTAATCTCCGGAGTCATTACTAGAAATAGAGTAGAATAGAATAAATTATAGATTGAAATATTTATTTTTGATTTCTACGGAGAAAAAAGGATTTGAATCACTATTAACCTAAACTATTAAATTAAAACAATTTTTGAGACTATTATAATCAACCCTATACGTCATTTATTCAATAAGTAAAGTAGGATATTCAGACAAAATTTAATTATTTGAATGGTTTCTGTACAAAATAGGATTTGTACAGAAACCATTCAAATAATTAATTGAATTTATCGAAAACTTACGGAAGCTTGCCAAACGAAGGCTAAAAGAAAAAAGAACGAAGGTATTATTGGCATAACATCGACGATTGGGTCGAAAATAGCATAGGCTTCAGGTAATTTAGCGAAAATCCAAAAACCATTTAAATGGGACCCAGTTTCTAAATAAATATTAAACATAACTAAGATTTTATTCTCAATATTTTTACTATTACGGGAGTGGAATAGGAGATAAATAACAAAAACTACTGAGTATATCTTACTACAAGTTCCTTCAGCTTCAAAGCAGTTACAATTTTTTTTTAATTATGTGACCATATTAATTGAATATATTGACAAGGATAAAAAAATAATGTTTCATTTGGGTGGGTAAATATAAAAGACGCATTTAGATAGATGGGGCGTAGCCAAGTGGTAAGGCAGCGGGTTTTGATCCCGTCATTCGGAGGTTCGAATCCTTCCGTCCCAGAAACAATATTCAGTAAATGTCTCAAAATCCATGAAAAGAATTATATATATTTTTTCCCACCCAATATTACGACAATCATTTCCAAATGAGATAAAATATATTATTGAAAATGAAGAGATTTTTCTTTATCAAATTGGTTTATTAGATCTAGCCCATATGGAGTTAAGGGTAACTAGTTCTTTGTACAAAAATGTACATGCTATTTATTATGCATGCCTTTTAGGAGATAAATTTTTTGTTATGTGTCAACGCGAAAGATATTTTATTTTACTCCTGTGACTGCTTAATAAAGTTCGAGCAACTTATAGAATATTGTAACAAGTCCTACGATATTGTAATGTCTTACTTCGCTACTCACTTTTCTCACAGAGATTCTTGCTCACGAAACAGGAATTCATGTAACTTGTGCAGATATTTATTAGAAACATGCCGAAGAATAGTTTAAAAAACAGGTTCAAAATTTCACTTTGAGTTCTCGACCTTTCTTCGTATGCTGTGAAAGTACTAAGCCAATTAAAAAATTTAGTTCATAATTCATTCAAATTAGTAATAGAAGATCAGCTTTTAAAAATCTCTGGTGGTTCTGATAGTAAAGTAAAGAAGTTATTACTCAATTTTTCTCAATATATAGAGATTTCGCTTATAATTTCAAAAAGTAGATTGGAATTAAATAAAATTCCGGGTTTTGTTGTAGACGAAATGGGATGGAATACGTAAAAATTTGCACGATAAAATGACATTATTGAAATTACAGTATAAAACACTTTGTTATGCCGCTACGGAAGCATTAAGCGTTTAAAACAGTTAGTTTTTTTCATTGAATACAAATTTATTGAAAAAAAAAATTTAATTATCGAATTGCAATTAAATCTAAATTAATGATACTTAATGGAAAAACTAACCACCTGAATAAAACTTAAACATACAATTATGAATCCTTCTCTCGGTTTTATACAATTAATTTTTTATTATCCAGTTCTGTTTCTCTTTCTATATACATACGTAGTTATTTTCGTACCAAAAATAAGTACTATAAACCTAAATAATATTTATTCTCAATTTATATCGAAATTGGGAGTAGAGAAAGAAAATAATTTATAGCAATATAATATGTGAAATATATATATATGACTTTAATATCTCCTGGAAACTTAAAGTCATATATATCGATTGACAAAATCAATTGGCATCTATATAATTTGTAGTGTTTGTTAGTTCGTTCTATCTTATACATCTTATTAAAATACTATTTAGAGTTGCTAAAAACTAGGGGTTGCTAACTCAATGGTAGAGTACTCGGCTTTTAAGTGCGACTTGAATTTTTTCACATTCGAATGAAGTAATAAATTCATTCATACCTTTGATAAGGTTTGTAATATCGCGACTAATCCTATAGGGAAACTTTTTAGGAGAAAATAGCATGTCGCTCAATTTTTAGTTAATTGAAGTTAATGGATAAAGCTGAATAGCTTAAATCGTAGGTAAAGTAAGAACCAGCTTTTTGTTTCAGAATCCTATATCGAAACATTTCCTTTACAAAAATCAATTAAGTTGTTAAAAGCTTTTTTGTATAGCCAATATGTAAGGGAAAATTCTAAATATTTAATAGAATTTTATACCCATCACGAATCCTAAATACTCGAGCTAATGTGTATAAATTACCTGTGTACTGACTAATCTAAATATATTAAGTCAGGAGAACAGTCCGTTTGCAATACAAATATATTTGTATTGCGAATAGACTGAATCATGTATTAGATTTATCCTTTCTTACCCTAACAAAGGAATTTATATGGGTACTATTGCTAATGTTTCTAGAGAGCTCGAAAAAATTGAAGGAAATAATTTTAGGAAACAACGCTTTTTATATCCAATTCTTTTCCAAGAAGATGTTTACGGAATTGCATATAATCGTTTCATAAATAGGGTAAAGTATCAAAAAAATAAAATTTCTGATTTTAATAATGAATATCATTTTTTGACATTAAAACGTTTGATTAAAAAATTACGCCAATCAAACTATTCATGGACTATCTTTAATCAATCTATTAACAAATTTCAAATTATTCAGGAAATTCTAATAGTTATTTTTAGCTACATTTTTGCAACAGAATCGAAATTGATTATAAAAAAAAATGAATGGAATAGTAACCAATCCATACATTCAATATTTCCTTTTTTAGAAGATAAAATTCATAATTCGACTATTTGCTTAGATATTACGATACCATATTCTTTTCATCCGGAGATTTTAATTCGGATTTTCCGGCAAAATATTTCAGATACTTCGTTTCTACATTTTTCTAGACTATTACTTCATCAAAATGAAAATATAGATATTTTTCATCCGCAGTTTTATTCACGAAAAAATCAATTTTATAATTTATTATGGAATTATCAAATCCATAAATTTGAATATTCTTTAATTCATATATGTAAACAATTTTATAATTTTCAATCTATTTTATTTTGGTCTTTCATTGACCAAACTAATTTTGTCAAAAAAATTAGATATATTTCGAAACAATTAAATCCTGAAACTATGGAAATGATTATTCAAAAAAATTTTTTGATTCAATATGCAAGATATCGAAATAATCTTATTATAGGTACAAATGGAAATATTAACTTTTTTTCCAAAAATTGGAATCTTTTTTGTCTTTTTTTTTGGGAAAAGTATTTTCATATATGGATTAAGCCTTATCGGATGAATATAAAAGATTTCTCAAAAAATCCCTTTTTTTTTTTAGGGTATCTTTTTCGTAGTAAAAATAAATGTAGTTTAATTAACATTCAATTAGTAAAAAATTCAATTGATACAAATTTAATTATCAAAGAATTTTGTAGTATTATTCCCATAATACCATTAATTGGATTATTAGCTAAAGAAAAATTTTGTGATACGTCCGGACACCCCATCTGTAGAGTTTCTTGGACAACTTTGACAGATCATGAAATTTTTAGACGGTTCGATCAAATAATAAAAAATATTTTTTGTTATTATAGTGGATGTGTAAAAAAAAAAGGTTTGTATCAATTACAATACATTCTTCGATTTTCCTGCGCTAAAACCTTGGCATGTAAACATAAAAGTACTATACGGACAGTATGGAAAAAATACGGTTCAAATTTTGTTACAAATTCAGTTCATTTGAAAAAACCACAATCAAATTCCTGGCATGCTTATGAAAAAAAAATTTGGTATTTGAATATTATTCAAATAAATTATTTGGCTAATCTTTCACATAAATTGAAAAATATACGAGATTCTTGATCGAGATAAATAAAATACATGTAGAAAGCCGTATGCAATAAAAATTGCAAGTACGGTTTGGGAAGAGATTTTCGTTAGTAAGAAAAAATGGATTAATCTACTTCATCCGACTAGTTCCGGGTTCGATCCCCGGGCAACCCACATTACCTTTTTTTTTCCACCCAATATCGTATATAACGGTTGACATAATAATTCAATATGTGTAATATTATATTTAACAAGTTAAATTATTTGGGAAATTTCTTATTACTTTAAAAACCAAGTTTTACCATGACTGCAACTTTAGAAAGACGCGAAAGCGCAAGCATTTGGGGTCGCTTCTGCGATTGGATTACTAGCACTGAAAACCGTTTATATATTGGATGGTTTGGCGTAGTGATGATTCCTACTTTATTAACAGCAACTTCTGTATTTATTATCGCCTTCATTGCAGCTCCTCCAGTAGATATTGATGGTATCCGTGAACCTGTTTCAGGATCTCTTCTATACGGAAATAATATCATTTCTGGTGCTATTATTCCTACTTCTGCAGCAATCGGTTTACATTTTTACCCTATTTGGGAAGCAGCTTCTGTAGATGAATGGTTATACAATGGTGGTCCTTATGAGCTTATCGTTCTTCATTTCTTACTTGGTGTAGCTTGCTACATGGGTCGTGAATGGGAACTTAGTTTTCGTTTGGGTATGCGTCCTTGGATCGCTGTTGCATACTCAGCACCTGTTGCTGCTGCTGCCGCAGTTTTCTTAATTTATCCAATTGGTCAAGGAAGCTTTTCTGACGGTATGCCTTTAGGTATTTCTGGTACTTTCAATTTCATGATTGTATTCCAAGCTGAACATAACATCCTTATGCATCCGTTCCACATGTTGGGTGTAGCTGGTGTATTCGGCGGCTCTCTATTTAGTGCTATGCATGGTTCCTTGGTAACTTCTAGTTTAATCAGAGAAACTACTGAAAATGAATCTGCTAACGCAGGTTATAAATTTGGTCAAGAAGAAGAAACTTACAATATTGTAGCGGCTCACGGTTATTTTGGTAGATTAATTTTCCAATATGCGAGCTTCAACAATTCTCGTTCATTACATTTCTTCCTAGCTGCTTGGCCTGTTGTAGGTATTTGGTTTACTGCTTTAGGTATTAGCACTATGGCATTTAACTTAAATGGGTTTAATTTCAACCAATCTGTAGTTGATAGTCAAGGTCGTGTCATTAATACTTGGGCTGATATTATCAATCGTGCTAATCTTGGTATGGAAGTTATGCATGAACGTAATGCTCATAATTTCCCTCTAGATTTAGCTGCTATTGAAGCTCCTATTACTAATGGTTAATATTTAAAACTAGATTCTAACCTTGAAGAAACTATAAATTTTTGAGAGGGAAGAAAAACTGAAAAAATAATGATCCTTAAGATTAAAAGCTTAAGGATCATTATTTATATTTTACTTATGTATATAATAAAAAGGGCGGACGTAGCCAAGTGGATTAAGGCAGTGGATTGTGGATCCTCCATTCGCGGGTTCAATTCCCGTCGTTCGCCCAAAAACAATGATGAAACTCAAACTCATGAAGACGATACAAGATCTAAAAAGTTTTAATGAAAAGTCTTGCGCGAGAATAAAAAATCTTATATTTGACCTTGAGGACTATATACATATAAAATACATATCAACAAGGTAAAATTCATTTTATTCTAGGATCGACTAATTAAAATATTGAAAATGGGACCAACGTGAAATAAACTTTACCAAGTTTAGAAAAGCCCGTGTAATTTCAAATTTAAACTGTTTTTGATCCATTCTATGTCTTCTGGATTTACCAAATTAGATCCAGATAGAATGCTTGAATTCTAGCAATCATTCTAGTTATTTCGATGTTTTACTCAAGTTACATTTAAATGGGACTACTACGTCCCGAATTTTGAACCAACTAAACGATTTATAGGTGGTTTCGTACTGAAAACGTTAATATGGAAAAGGAACGTAATTATGATCAATATGAAAATACTTTTTTAATGAGTTGACGCGAGCTTCTCTTTATGTCATTATCAAAAAGGATAACACATAAGTAAAAACATATTTCTAAAAAAGAAAGAACTCATTTCCATTGTATTCAATAAACGATGCCAATTAGTTCCGAAATATTAGAAACGGTCTAAAATGTTTTTGTATATGCAAAAATAATTTTTTGAAATTTCTTCCTAATATTTTAAAATATTCCGAAGATAAAAATTATTTGTTCAAAATTTCAATAAAGAAATATATTTATTAGTAAAATCTTATGTAACTGTTGCAAAACAATGAAACAAAAATTACCAGAAAAAAAAATTTCATATAAAAATTTCTATTTGGATCAAATACGAAAAACTCAAATTTTCTCGAATTCTCGGATAAAATGTAGTTTAATCAGATCGTTATTCACAAAACTTTTTAATAAAAAACAAATCGTTAATTCATTTGATTTTCGAACGATTATCTTATCGATTGACTTGCATAATTTAGGAAAGAATGAAAATTTCGTTTTAAATAGTTTAATGTTCTTTGTATTACCTTCGTCTATTTTTATATATCGTTCAAATACTATAAACATTGTCGAAAGAAATTTTTTCGTTTTGGGGAAAGTTCAGAGACAAGACCAATATAGGAAAGATTGCATAGGTATCTATAAAAAGTCTTTTCGAAATTTAAATAAAAATTTTGATATTTTTCTGCACAATATCTTTGAGAAAGGAAAATTAGATAAATATAAATCTATTTTAAATAGTATTACGCATCTTAATGATCCAATATTTTTTGAAGAAATAAATTGTTCGTTTGGAAGAGAAAAAGCTGAGTTAAGTTATGATTTGGATGTTTATAAAAAATTTTCAGATATTCGTATATTCGCAAAAGAGATAGAAAATCTAGATGATTTTTGGGTAAGAAAAAAAATTTTTCAAAATTTACGAAATTGGGGAGAATCAAGCGAAATTTTAATGAAATCTTCTTTCTTATCGAAAGAAAAAGGAAATTCGTACCTTTCGAATTATATGAGAGTTTGTATATGGCAATTATTAACACAGAATTATTGGGGAATTTTTGGGGAGGAAAGTTTAAAATATTCTTATAGTAAATTAGATAATTCAAAATTCTATATAACCTTGGAAAATATTTTGTCAGATGCGATATATAGAATTTCGAGATATCTAGTATGTGAAGCAAGAGGATCTAATATTCAAATAAAAAATACTCATTTATTTAGTCAAAAATTTGATTCATCTACTACTACTATTAATAACGACGTAGAAAAAAATCTAGAATTCTTTAATTTTACGAATCCGAATCCCTTTTATAATTTGCACACTTATAATTCTCATTTTGAATGGATAAGGAGAATATTATACTTAGATGAAAAATCGGAGTCAAAATCGGTATTTATAAAACGAACATTTTTAAATAAACCTTTTTTTTCCCTATTACAAGAAAAAACAGATTCGTATTTTAACTCTCCAACAAAGTTTTTAATGAGTAAAGATATTATAAATAATTTTTTTTCGTGGCATAAGACGCAAAAAGTAAATCCAGAAGTTTTTTTCTTTCCCGAACCGTTACTAATAAATGAGTTTATACGAATCATTATTTCCAAAGAAAATTTGAATAAAAGCTCAAAAAATCTCGGAAGAATCTATCAATTAAAAAATAATAGTGAATCCGATGATATTAAAATAATTGTGTCGAAAATTCAAAAATATCATTCAAACTTTTTACTGAATTATTCAATTCCCTTTAATCGTATTTACAATATACTTTGCCAAAATTATTCCGTGAATAAAGGGATTCGGTGTGAAGTAAAAAAAAAATCTAATCGATTATTTATAAAAATTTTGAATTTCTCACCATTATTTTTCGAATTTGAAAAAATTGTCTCAATGATAAATTGTATTGAATTTAAGGAATCTTTAGTAATAAAGACTAATCAATTAGATATATTAATGCATCAGTTGGCTAAAATAGAAGATCTATCTTTTACTAAGAAATTTTTGTTAATATCTAAAGACAATAATGAGACTTATAATAGTAAAAATGAATTAATAAATAATTACTTATTTATTAAGAATTCAATACATAGTAATTATTATAAATATTGCAGTGAATTACAGAATAAGTTACCTTCTAGACTTTTGGGTTTGAGAATGATCTACATAAACAATATATTACGTAAATACTCAATACTTTGGAAAATAAAGCTTAGGAAAAACTTTATCTATAATATCAAGAATCGAGAATCTAAGAAATTAGATTTCGAAGTGCAGCACTGGCTATATGAAATAAAAAGTTCGGCAAAAATCTCTGTGACTTTTCAGTTTTTTATAAACGTAAAATTACCTAAAATTTTGAAAAAATATTTTCGAAATTCTGATTCAGAGAAAGTTAATAAAATTTTTCATTCGTTGCAAACTTCTACTCATACTTATGCTATTAATGGAAAGCGAAATAGAGTATTTAATAAAACTTTAGTCAAAAATATTGGATTTACGAAGCAAGATATTAATAATTTGATTGCTTATTCATTTTCTGACGGAATGAATAGTGAAATAATAATACATTTTTTAGCGAGATTTCCTACTAAAAAAAATGTTTTCTCGGACCGGATGAAAAATGAAGAATTATTCTTTCATTCTAATTATAAATTCAATTTTTTATTTTGTTTGGGGGAGGAAAATATTGAAAATAATAGTATTATATATTCCCAATTCCTAAAAAATTATTTGAAATATAATAGAGTAAATCGAACTATCATTAAACAAAGATCTATATTTTTGGAAAAAAAACTCTCTCAGCTTGTTCAATCGAAATTAAAAAACTTTTCATTATTTAATAAAGTTTCCGATAGAATTGAAAAAACAAAATTTATATCTTTCTCCCATTTCTATAAAAAAGTATCAAAACGAACTGATTCGGATTTCCCAGTAAATTCGAGAAGATATTTTTCGAAACAAAAGAAAAATGAAATTGAAACTGTATTTACCAAAGACCGGGTTGGAATCGAAAGAATGAATGAAAATTTGTTACAGGATCTCGATGATACAAAAATAGAAAATTACTATAACATATTACAATATGGATCATTAACTAAAGGTCTAAAAAGAAATAATTCAATTTTTCCACTAGTAAATAAAATTTTTCTATCGACAATATTAAAATACTCGAAATCAAAGAATTTAGAACTTGAATTAGAGAATAAAATACTACTACATCCAGATAGACTATATGATAAGTACAATAAAATTGAAAATTTTAATTTCCTCGAAAAAAATATTTTCTTCGAAGATTGTACTTATACATCCTGGTTTTTCACATCCGAATGGTGGGAATACAGTATTCATATATTTACCCAAACATTCCAAAAACGTTTTGTAATAATTGGTTCTTATTTCGAATATTTTATAAATAATAGTATTAAACTTATACGAAAAAATTTAGTAAATTTACACGAAAAGAGAAAGAATTTATACACTTTGAACCCTAAGTGGAATGCACGTATTTTTTTTGATTATACGGAAGAGATAATATTCAATTTTATATGGGCTGATTTTCAATTAATAAATAATTGGAATAATTTATATTGGGCTATTTTAAGTTTGATTATTTTTGTTTTCTTATCCAATCAAAATTATTTTTCCATTTTCATTGGTTCCGATTCTATAAATTTATGGAAAAATTTTGAAAATATAAAATATTTAACAGATACTTCACGAGCTTTTTATCTCACTAAATTATTGTATCAGAATGAAACACAATTGAATAAAACCGAAAATTTGTTAATTTCTTTTTTTAGTAATTTAAAGCATTATACAAAAAATATCAGATTTTATTTATTAACGAGAAAAAATTTGAATAAATGGTTAGTAAGTCATAAAAGTTTAGATCTTTCACGTCGAAAACGCAACTTATTAGTTCAATCCTTAATTACACCTAAACGAATAAAAAAATATGGATTTCACTCATACTATCAACCAAAAACATTGAATACTCCATTATTTGGGTATCATAGAAATCCTCAAAAAGGACTTTCATATCTTCGATATTTAGGTGGAATGTTCAAAAAGAATTTAGTAAATTACTCAGTCCATCAAGCAGATAAATGGATTTTTTTCGCCTCTTTACAAAAAACGATTTCTTCGCAGACCCTACAACAAACAAAAACTTTTGACCCCGGATTTCAGAAAATACCAATACCACTTCAATTAGGACTATCTTGTTCAAAAGGCATTTTATTAATAGGTCCCGTCGAAACGGGACGTTCCTATCTAATTAAAAATTTAGCAGCTGATTCGTCCGTCCCCTTATTCGGAATATCTATAAACAAACTTTTGTATAATAAACCTGATATCGTGACACAAAGTTGGATGAATATTTTAATCGAGAGTTTGCGTCGGTTAAATCTTACTTTAGAGCTCGCAAAAGAAATGTCACCTTGCATAATCTGGATACGAAATATACATCAATTGGACGTGAATCGAACAACTCAAAATATTGAATCAGATCCTACTTTTCTACTTGGTATTTTACTGAAACATTTTCGAACCGATTCGTTGGAAACTCGAGCAAAAAATAATATAATTATGATTGGTTCAACTCATGTTCCGAAAAAAGTGGACCCATCCTTAATTTCACCGGATCGATTGGATAGAGTCCTCAATATTCGATTATTGAATACTTATCAGAGAAAAAATCAATTTCCTATTTTATTAAATAAAACCAATCTTGAATTCAATAAAAATTTATCATATTTTAATGAGTTTGGATCCAGAACCATGGGATATAATATCCGAGATTTGGTAGCTCTCACCAATGAAATTTCATTAATAGGTCTTACGAACAACAAATCGTTTGTTTATGATGATATTATCAAATTAGCTTTTCATAGACAAATTCTTGGATTTAGCCATACAAATAATAAACCTAATTATAAGCAAAATTTTAAGATCTTACTTTATAAGATAGGAAGAGCGATTATACAATACCTTATGATCGAGGGTTCTGCTCTTAATCCTTTAAATATTAAAAATTATTTGTGGAAAAAAAAATTTTATTATTTATCAAAATGGTATTCAGAACCTTGTATCGATGATTCAATTATAAAAGAATGTACAATTTTAGTTCATGTTTTAGTTTGCTTAGCTGGAATAGCTGCTCGAGACTCTTGGTTCATATTAGAAGAAAATTCTGATATTTTGATTTCTCTGGATAAATCGGTTGAAAATGATTTAGATTTAGCGTTTAGTCTTTTAGAAAATTTTTCTACTGATTTTCCCTGGTTGGAAACGTCCGAAATCCAATCTCTTAATTATGAGAGGAAAAAATCGAAAGTATTTTTAACAAAAAATATTTTAGATATTATGCATAAGGGAATATTCACTGTAGCAAATAAAAACATTATAAATAACCAGAATGAATCTCATTCTGATTCTTTTTCATCTAGAAGTGAAATCATTAATAGAAAAATTTACGAATTTAATAATACTGCATGGTCACCTAGATTTTGGCGGTTAAGTTTCTCCCGTAGTCATTTGTTCAATTGGATAAAAAGACCTAATGATTTTGATTTTTCCCATATTTCTGGATTTTCAAAGAAAAACAATTTGGAGAGAAAAAATGATCATCTTATGGGTAATAAAAAAGAACAACTTTTTTACGAGAGAATCTTACCCAGAGTGAGAAAAAGAAATGTGGAAGAATTAGAATCTCGATTTGAAACCATTTTATTGGAAGAACAATTTGAAATATTGGGTTTTTTTGGTTCGGGAAGCCAGTACCGAATGGAATCTCGATTGGAGAATAAACCAAGATTATTTATTGGAAAACGGATCGTTTGGGATCCCATAGGTTCATTTTATCAAATGCGCCATTTTGTTTTTTCACGTCGGGAATTTTTTGTCGATGAGGAAATGTTACGAAGACTTTATATAACTTATGGAGTTAGGAGAGAACGAGAAAAATCACTTTCAAGTCATAGAATTAAAAGATTTTTTCTTTGTCGAGGATATAATAAAGATTTAATTAATAAATTATCAATTCGTTGGTGGAATCAGTTACCTATTAATGAAAAACAAAATATTTCTACGTTAAGACATATTGAAAAAATAGGTATTCGATTAAAACGTCCTCAGATATTTACTCCGGTTTATCTGTATCAACGTTGGTTAATTGAAAATATACCAGGAAAATTTTCTCGTCTCGACTTATTAAATCATAGAGATAGATGGATTAAAATTAATACATTATTATTAGATGATTCTTTCACTTACAATATTGTTTTAGAAAGTTATCAATATTTATTTGAATTTTTCTCATCTAACAAACTATTATTGAATCGAATGACTAAAACCTTATTGAAAAACAAATGGATTTTTCAAAATGAAATTGGAGATATCGTTCATGATGTAAAAAATAATAGATTTTAATAATAAATGAAGATACGTAAATATAGAATCGGGATTGACGGGGCTCGAACCCGCAACTTCCGTCTTGACAGGGCGGTACTCTAACCTATTGAACTACAATCCCATTTAATAAAATTCATCATCACTAATAAATAATTTACTTAGACTTAGATTCGTTTATTTCCAATATGCAAAGAAATAACTCATGGGAAATAATTGATCAATCTTGGGTCGAGCTGGATTTGAACCAGCGTAGGCAGTGCCAGCGGATTTACAGTCCGTCCCCATTAACCACTCGAGCATCGACCCCGATAGAAATATCGTTTCTATCCGAAATTTCAAGGAATACTTACTTATATTACAAAGTTTTTTATTACCCCCAGGGGAATTCGAATCCCCGTCGCCTCCTTGAAAGAGAGATGTCCTGGGCCACTAGACGATGGGGGCTTTATTTCCTAATCTTATCTTACTCAATTTACCACTTACTGTCAATAGATTGCCAGTACTAAAAATCCATGAATTTTTATTACGAATTAATATGTTTATCCAGCAATATTACAAATATTCATTTTTGATTTATTCAATTCCGGAATTGAAAATTGAGATTACTCAATATTTTTTAGATTAGGGGACAATTTCTATGGGTATTCTCATTGATAAAGTATGCAAATCATTAGGTAACGTAAAAATCCTTGATCGTATAAGTTTATATGTACCAGAATTTTCCTTAATAGCTCTTCTAGGTCCTTCGGGTTCTGGAAAATCAAGTTTATTAAGAATTATTGCAGGTCTCGATAAGTCTGATCATGGAGACATATGGTTACATGGGAAAAAGATGACTAATGTTTCAATACAATATCGAAAAATTAGTTTTGTATTTCAACATTATGGACTTTTCAAACACATGACTGTTTATGAAAATATATCATTTGGACTTCAATTACGAAATTTTTCGCCTCGGAAAATAAAAAATAAAATAAATGATTTATTAAATTGTTTACGAATTGCTGATATATCTCTCCAATATCCATCACAACTTTCTGGTGGACAGAAACAACGTGTAGCACTTGCGAGAAGTTTAGCAACTCAACCTGATTTTCTTTTGTTAGATGAACCCTTCAGTGCATTAGATGGAGAGTTGCGTCGACATTTAAGAAAATGGTTGAAATGTTATTTGCAAGATAACAAAATAACTGCGATTATGGTTACTCATGATCAAGTAGAAGCTGTTTCAATGGCTGATGAAATTGTTATTTTAAGTCAAGGTCGTCTCTTGCAACAAGGAAAACCTAAAAAACTTTACGATCAACCAATTAATTATTTCGTTGGCATTTTCCTAGGCCCACTTATTGAAATACCGAAGTTAGATGAATCTCGAAATTTAAGAGAAAGATCCATAGATTCAAAAAATTTAGCTTCTGATCCGATATGGGCACAAATATTCGCTAATCGATCAATATATAAATATCGATTTTTTTTGAGACCCTACGAATTCAGCATAGAATCAACAAAACTAGATTCAGAATCAACACTTGCTCAAATAGAAACTATTATTTATAAAAAAACATTTATCCAACTTAATCTTTTTGTAACATCCTTTTTATGGAATCTCACAATTCCAATAGGCTATCAAGCTTTTCAAGATTTACATATTGAATCTTTCCTACAAAAAATTTATATAAAGCCTCGGATTAAAGTCTTTTTACGGGCGTATCCTACGTTAACAAATTGAAAAAGTGACTATTGTTCTCTCGAGTTGACAATAATATATTTTGTTGACAATACTATATATTAGTATATATATATACTAATATATAGTATTGTACTCCCGTTTACAGCTCTCAACTACTGCCATTTTAATTAACGCCCTTTTAACTCAGTGGTAGAGTAACGCCATGGTAAGACGTAAGTCATCGGTTCGAATCTGATAGGGGGCTTTCAATTATTGGGCATGATATTTAAAATCATTAACTATAATGCAAAATTTACAATTATATTAGTAATGTTTTACTAAATATATTTTACCAATATATTATTCAAGATTAGTTAAGGGTAGTTAACTGAAGTATTAAGTTTTCGCAGTTGCTATTTCAATAATACAATCTGTATTAATTGAATATAAAAAAATAGTAGATAATTTCTAATTTCACAAATGTCAACAAAGAGAATTTTTTATTACAAAGTTCCGTCATAAGAAAATTATTGAATTTTAATTGATTAAAATTTGTAACTTTCGATTCTCGCTTTATCGTGATAAAATAAAATAATACCATTTTTTGTTTGGTAAACCTTAATATTATTGACTATAACGTTATATTCAATTTTTTATAGCCCTCTCTCTAAATAATAAAAATATTATTTAATAGGCAATAATTTTTTTCGGAAAGATAGAATTATTAAACAAGTTTTTAGTAAAAGATATATATAAGCAATTATAAAAAAACAAAGAAAAGAAAAGTTTACCTATTTTTGGATCTATCCAATTACCAAATTTAAAAAGAAAAGTATTTAGGTATGTATATATTTATACTTTAATATTTTTTCCTTCTCAGGTACTTAGAAATAATTGAAGTAACTTAACAGGAGAATCATTATGACTATAGCTATCGGAAAGTCTTCCAAAGAACCAAAAGGGTTATTTGATAGCATGGATGACTGGCTAAGGAGGGACCGTTTCGTATTTGTAGGTTGGTCCGGTCTATTGCTTTTTCCGTGTGCATATTTCGCTTTAGGTGGCTGGTTCACAGGTACAACTTTTGTAACTTCATGGTATACTCATGGATTGGCTAGTTCTTATTTAGAAGGGTGTAACTTTTTAACTTCTGCTGTCTCTACCCCAGCCAATAGTTTAGAACATTCTTTATTATTATTATGGGGACCAGAAGCACAGGGAGATTTTACACGTTGGTGCCAATTAGGCGGTTTATGGACTTTTGTAGCTCTTCATGGTGCTTTCGCTTTAATAGGCTTTATGCTACGTCAATTTGAACTTGCGCGATCTGTTCAATTACGACCTTATAATGCGATCGCATTTTCTGGTCCAATAGCAGTTTTTGTTTCTGTTTTCTTAATCTATCCATTAGGTCAATCTGGTTGGTTTTTCGCCCCTAGTTTCGGCGTTGCCGCAATTTTCAGATTTATCCTCTTTTTCCAAGGCTTTCATAATTGGACTTTGAATCCATTTCATATGATGGGAGTTGCTGGAGTTTTAGGTGCAGCTCTTTTATGTGCTATTCATGGTGCAACTGTCGAAAATACTTTATTTGAAGATGGTGATGGCGCAAATACATTCCGTGCTTTTAACCCCACCCAATCAGAAGAAACCTATTCTATGGTTACTGCTAATAGGTTTTGGTCCCAAATATTTGGTGTTGCTTTTTCTAACAAACGCTGGTTACATTTCTTTATGTTATTCGTACCAGTAACTGGTTTATGGATGAGCGCTATCGGTGTTGTTGGGTTAGCACTAAATCTACGTGCATATGATTTTGTTTCTCAGGAAATTCGTGCAGCAGAAGATCCTGAATTTGAAACTTTTTATACCAAAAATATTCTATTGAATGAAGGTATTCGAGCTTGGATGGCAGCTCAAGATCAGCCTCATGAAAACCTTGTATTCCCCGAGGAGGTTTTACCACGTGGAAACGCTCTTTAATGGAACTTTGGCTTTAGGTGGTCGAGATCAAGAAACCACAGGTTTTGCTTGGTGGGCGGGTAATGCTAGACTTATTAATTTATCTGGTAAATCACTTGGTGCTCACGTCGCTCATGCTGGATTAATCGTTTTCTGGGCTGGCGCAATGAATTTATTTGAAGTAGCTCATTTCGTTCCGGAAAAACCTATGTATGAACAAGGGTTGATTTTACTTCCTCATCTAGCAACTTTAGGTTGGGGAGTTGGGCCCGGTGGAGAGATTGTAGATACTTTTCCATATTTCGTATCTGGAGTTCTTCATTTAATATCTTCTGCTGTATTAGGTTTTGGTGGAATCTATCATGCACTGATTGGACCAGAAACTTTAGAAGAATCTTTTCCCTTTTTTGGTTATGTATGGAAAGATAAAAATAAAATGACAACTATTTTGGGAATTCATTTAATTTTATTAGGTGCTGGTGCTTTCCTTTCGGTATTTAAAGCTTTATATTTCGGCGGTATATATGATACCTGGGCTCCAGGTGGCGGTGATGTTCGTAAGATCACGAACCTGACTCTTAATCCAAGTGTAATATTTGGCTATTTACTTAAATCACCTTTTGGGGGAGAGGGTTGGATCGTTAGTGTAGATAATCTTGAAGATATTATTGGAGGGCATGTTCGGTTAGGCTCCATTTGCATATTTGGTGGAATTTGGCACATATTAACGAAACCTTTTGCTTGGGCCCGCCGTGCTCTTGTATGGTCCGGAGAAGCTTATTTATCTTATAGTTTAGGAGCTATTGCTGTTTTCGGTTTTATTGCATGTTGTTTCGTTCGGTTCAATAATACAGCTTATCCTAGTGAATTTTATGGGCCTACTGGTCCAGAAGCTTCTCAAGCTCAAGCTTTTACTTTTTTAGTGAGAGATCAACGTCTTGGAGCTAATGTAGGTTCAGCACAAGGACCTACTGGTTTGGGTAAATATATCATGCGTTCACCAACAGGAGAAATCATTTTTGGTGGAGAAACTATGCGTTTTTGGGATCTTCGTGCTCCATGGTTGGAACCATTAAGAGGTCCAAATGGTCTAGATTTGAGTAAATTAAAGAAAGATATACAACCTTGGCAAGAACGACGATCTGCTGAATATATGACTCATGCTCCTCTAGGGTCACTAAATTCTGTAGGTGGGGTAGCTACGGAAATTAATGCTGTTAATTACGTATCTCCTCGCAGTTGGTTATCAACATCTCATTTTGTATTGGGGTTTTTCTTCTTCGTGGGCCATTTATGGCATGCAGGCAGGGCACGTGCAGCCGCTGCTGGATTTGAAAAGGGAATCGATCGTGATTTTGAACCTGTTCTTTCGATGACCCCTCTTAATTAAGAGTTAATATTGAGTGATAGACAAGTAAAAAAGATATTAAAACTTTAATATCTTTTTCACTTGTCAACCCTTCTTTTTGAAAAAAGGAAAGAGAGGGATTCGAACCCTCGATAGTTTAAAACTATATCGGTTTTCAAGACCGACGCCATGAACCACTCGGCCATCTTTCCAAAATAAAAAGAAAACTTTATTTTAATGATTAATTTCATCAAGATATTCTCAATAATGTAAAACTCACATATTATTATTATTTTTAATAATCATTATAATAATAATAACAATTTATTATAATAGAACTTGGAGAATCACAACTATGACTATAGCTTTCCAATTGGCTGTATTTGCATCAATTGCTATTTCGTTCCTATTAGTTATTGGTGTACCCGTTGTATTAGCTTCTCCGGGTGGTTGGGTAAGTAATAAAAGTGTTGTTTTTTCGGGTGCTTCATTATGGATCGGTTTAGTTTTTCTAGTTGGTATTCTAAATTCTTCTATCTCTCGAAAATTTGAAAAAATTCTTGCTAGATTCTCTCTAGTTCACATAATATTATAGAAATCAAAGGTTTTTTAAGCAAGTGTTTTGGAGGAAAAATAGATATTGAGAGTCTAATATGGTTTAGTTTTATACAAAATAATATCATTATAATATCATTATATATCTATATATCTATATATATATAGATATATAATGATTTATATATAATAATTTAGGCGCGGGTATAGTTTACTGGTAAAATTCCTCCTTGCCAAGGAGAAGACGCGGGTTCGATTCCCGCTACCCGCCTCGTAAGAAAAAATATGGCGGAGACAGGATTCGAACCTGTGACCTCAAGGTTATGAGCCTTGCGAGCTACCAGACTGCTCTACCCCGCGTTTTTATCTACTAACAATCATTATTATTTTAGTATTTCCCTAATACATTATACAAGTCAAAAACCCCCTCTTCGTAAGAGGGGGTTTAGATAGTCCACTTTTTACCAACTAGATTTAGTGACGCCGGGCAATAAACACGCATGTGCCATTTGACGAAGCAAATGTCTGGATAAACCAAAATCACGGTAATTAGCCCTAGGTCTACCCGTGATTAAACAACGACGGTGAAGACGACTGGGTGCACTATTCCGGGGTAAAGATTGTAACTTTTTACGAATTTCCCATTTTTCATCCAAAAGTAGAGTTTTATCAATATCTTTTTTTAGTGAATCACGTAGAAAATGATATTTTTTTTCTAATTCTTGCCTTTTCCTTTCCCTCTGAATAAGACCTTTTCTCGCCATAATTATTTTATTAATAAAATATTTTTCAAATTCCGAATTCAATGTGAAATTAGCCGAATCTACCAGACGTAGAGGCGATTAAGAAGGCAGCATAAGTAAAAATATATCCTACAGAGAAGTGAGCTAATCCAACTAATCTGGCTTGAACAATAGAAAGAGCTACTGGTTTATCTTTCCATCGAACCAGATTAGCTAAAGGAGTACGTTCATGAGCCCAAGCCAGAGTTTCAATAAGCTCTTGCCAATATCCACGCCAAGATATAAGAAACATGAATCCAGTAGCCCAAACGAGATGTCCGAATAGAAACATCCATGCCCAAACAGATAAACTATTCATTCCGAAAGGGTTATATCCATTAATTAATTGTGAAGAATTTAACCACAAATAATCTCGTAACCAACCCATTAAATATGTCGAAGATTCATTAAATTGTGCAACATTTCCCTGCCATAAAGTAATATGTTTCCAATGCCAGTAGAAGGTAACCCAGCCAATAGTATTTAGCATCCAAAAAACGGCTAGATAAGAAGCATCCCAAGCAGAAATGTCGCAAGTACCACCACGACCGGGTCCATCACACGGAAAAGTATAACCAAATTCTTTTTTATCTGGCATTAATTTAGATCCACGTGCATCTAATGCACCTTTAACTAAAATTAATGTAGTTGTATGTAAACCCAAAGCAATTGCATGATGAACTAAAAAGTCTCCAGGCCCTATTGTTAAAAACAATGAATTACTATTGTTATTAATGGCTTCTAACCACCCAGGTAACCACAGACTTTGACCTGCATTAAAAGCTGGGCTGGTTGTTGATGATAGGAGCACATCAAAACCGTACAAGGATTTGCCATGGGTAGCTTGTATCCACTGAGCAAAGACAGGTTCAATTAAAATTTGTTTTTCTGGAGTACCAAAAGCAAGCATTGCATCATTATGAACATAAAGCCCTAATGTATGGAAACCCAGAAATAGACTAGCCCAACTTAAATGAGATATGATAGCCTCTTTATGTTCTAACATTCGAGCCAATACATTATCTTTATTTTGTTCGGGATTGTAGTCTCTGATAAAGAAAATAGCTCCATGAGCAAAAGCACCTGTCATAATAAAACCAGCAATATACTGATGATGAGTATATAGTGCTGCTTGAGTTGTAAAATCTTGCGCTAGAAATGCATAAGGAGGTAGAGAATACATATGTTGAGCTACTAGTGATGTTATAACACCTAATGAAGCTAGAGCAAGACCTAGTTGAAAATGGAGAGAATTGTTAATTGTATCATAAAGTCCTTTGTGTCCACGCCCTAGTTTACCACCCGGAGGAGCATGTGTTTCGAGAATTTCTTTAATACTATGTCCGATTCCAAAATTAGTTCTGTACATATGGCCGGCTATGATAAAAACAACTGCAATAGCTAAATGATGATGAGCTATATCGGTCAACCATAAACTTTGAGTTTGTGGGTGAAATCCTCCTAGAAAGGTTAAGATAGCTGTACCAGCTCCTTCGGAAGTACCAAAAAGATGGTTACTTGAATCAGCATTTTGAGCATAAACGTTCCATTGACCTGCGAAAAAAGGTCCCAGTCCTTGAGGGTGCGGTAATACAGTTAGAAAATTATCCCATCTAACATGTTCACCGCGTGATTCAGGAATTGCTATATGAACCAAATGACCTGTCCAAGCCAATGAACTTACACCGAAAAGTCCTGATAAATGATGATTTAGCCGAGATTCCGCATTTTTGAACCATGAAACTTTAGGTCTCCATTTAGGTTGTAAATGTAACCAACCGGCGACTAGAAACAGGGAAGCGAGCACAACCAAAAAAAGAGCTCCATTGTAAAGATCTTGATTTGTTCTTAAACCAATTGTATACCACCATTGGTATACACCAGAATAGGCTATATTAACTGGGCCAGAAGCTCCTCCCCTAGTGAAGGCTTCAACTGCGGGCTGACCAAAATGAGGATCCCAAATTGCATGAGCAATTGGTCTTACATGTAAAGGGTCTTTTCCCCATGCTTCAAAGTTACCTTGCCAAGCAACATGGAATAAATTACCAGAGGTCCACAAAAAAATTATAGCTAATTGACCAAAATGGGAAGCGAAAATTTTTTGATAAAGACGCTCCTCGGTAATATCATCATGGCTTTCAAAATCATGTGCGGTAGCAATACCGAACCAAATACGACGAGTAGTTGGGTCTTGAGATAGGCCCTGGCTGAACTTTGGAAATCTTGATGCCATAATGCTTTTCGAATCCTCCTTAGCCATTATCCTACTGCAATAATTCTTGCTAGGAAGAATGCCCATGTTGTAGCAATTCCACCTAGAAGGTAATGAGCTACTCCTACAGCACGGCCTTGTATAATACTTAAGGCTCTGGGCTGGATAGCAGGAGCAACTTTTAATTTGTTATGAGCCCAAACGATTGATTCGATAAGCTCTTGCCAATATCCACGACCACTAAATAAAAACATTAGACTAAAAGCCCATACAAAATGAGCACCTAGAAACAAAAGACCATAAGCAGATAACGAAGAACCATAAGATTGAATTACTTGAGACGCTTGAGCCCATAGGAAGTCACGAAGCCATCCATTAATAGTAATTGAACTTTGTGCAAAATTCCCTCCCGTAATATGGGTAATAACTCCCTGTTCACTTATACTACCCCAAACATCGGATTGCATTTTCCAACTGAAATGGGAAATAACAACAGAAATTGAATTATACATCCAAAATAAACCTAGAAAAACATGATCCCATGCAGATACTTGACAGGTACCACCTCTACCGGGTCCGTCACACGGAAAACGAAACCCCAGATTTGCTTTATCAGGTATTAAGCGAGAGCTGCGAGCGAATAAAACACCTTTCAGTAATATCAAAACTGTTACATGAATTGTAAATGCATGAATATGGTGTACTAAAAAGTCTGCAGTTCCTAATGGAATAGGTAATAAAGCGACTTTACTACCGACAGCAATTACCTCACCGCCCCCCCAAGTCAAGCTGGTACTTGTAGATGCATTTGGAGCTGTAAAATCTGGTGCTAAAGCATGAGTATTTTGTATCCATTGAGCAAAAACCGGTTGTAATTGTATAGCAGTATCTGAAAACATATCTTGAGGGCGTCCTAGAGCACTCATTGTATCGTTATGAATGTATAAACCAAAACTATGGAATCCTGAAAAGATACATACCCAGTTAAGATGCGAGATTATTGCATCACGATGTCGTAGAACGCGATCTAATAGATTGTTATATTGCGTTGTTGGATCATAATCCCTGACTAGAAAAATAGCTGCATGAGCAGCAGCTCCAACTATTAAAAACCCACCAATCCACATATGATGTGTAAAAAGAGAAAGTTGAGTACCATAATCAGTAGCTAGATATGGATAGGGAGGCATCGAATACATGTGATGGGCTACAATTATGGTTAATGAACCTAACATAGCTAAATTGAGAGCTAATTGGGCATGCCATGAAGTTGTTAAGATCTCGAATAGACCTTTATGTCCTTCGCCAGTAAATGGACCTTTATGAGCTTCTAAAATTTCTTTGAAACTATGACCAATACCCCAGTTGGTTCTATACATGTGACCAGCTACTAAGAATAGAACTGCAATAGCTAAATGATGATGGGCAGTATCAGTTAACCATAAACCTCCAGTTACTGGATTTAGACCTCCACGAAAAGTTAGAAAATCTGAATATTCTGACCAATTTAAAGTAAAAAAGGGTGTTAATCCCTTGGCAAAACTTGGATAAAGTTCAGCTAACAGATCACGATTTAGAATAAATTCATGAGGAAGAGGTATTTCTTTAGGATCTACTCCAGCATCTAAGAGTTGGTTAATAGGTAATGAAACATGTACTTGATGCCCAGCCCAGGATATGGAACCTAAGCCTAATAGTCCTGCTAAATGATGATTTAACATAGATTCTACATCTTGAAACCAAGCCAATTTTGGCGCGGCTTTGTGATAATGGAACCAACCAGCAAAAAGCATTAAGGCTGCGAAAACTAATCCACCAATAGCCGTACAATACAGTTGTAACTCACTAGTTATTCCAGATGCTCGCCAAAGTTGGAAAAATCCGGAGGTTATTTGTATCCCCTGAAAACCGCCCCCAACATCTCCATTTAAAATCTCTTGACCCACTATTGGCCAAACAACTTGAGCACTAGGTTTAATATGAGTGGGATCACCCAACCATGCTTCGTAATTGGAAAAACGAGCACCATGGAAGTACATACCGCTTAGCCAAATAAAAATTATTGTTAATTGCCCGAAATGAGCACTAAAAACTTTACGAGAAATTTCTTCTAAATCATTGGTATGGCTATCAAAATCATGAGCATCAGCATGTAGATTCCAAATCCAAGTGGTAGTGTTAGGACCTTTTGCTAGAGTTCTTGAAAAATGTCCAGGTTTAGCCCATTTTTCGAAAGAGGTTTTTACAGGATCCTTTTCCACCACAATCTTGACTTCTGGTTCCGGTGAACGAATAGTCATCGAGGTTCTCCTCTCTTCAGACGAGGCATAGGAAAAACCTACCAATAATAATTGGTGAAATTCTGAGAGATAGCTTTTTTGACTAATCTCTTTTTCAGTTTGAAACTGGAGCAATTACGATACAGAAATTACCGAGGCAGGTCTTCAAATTTATTATGACACAAAATTAAGGTGCTTAATGGACCTTAGTAAATTCCAAAGTTTATTGCCAATTTCATCTCTTTTTCTACAATAAAAAAGAATTCGCGTATGTTACAAAATTTTCAATGATTTTTGAAGATAATTGAAAAAATCATTGAAAATTTTGTAAATGGACTAAAAACGACCTGTCATTTTTAACCAATTATGAGCTTCGATATAATTACTTGGAGCAAGTAATATTGCTTGTTTCCAATAATCAGCCGCCTGATCGAACCAAGTTTCGGAAGCTTCTAAATCTCCACGTTGAATGGCCTGCTCTCCTCGATCAAGATAGGTCAATACCTTCTTTTAGAACCGTACTTGAGAGTTTCCCATCTCATACGGCTCGGATAATAAAATTTTATCATCTATTTCTATTTGGTCTATCAAAAATATTTTTCTGATTTTTCCATGAGAACAAACGAAAAATTTGGTGAACTAAGTTTTTATTTCATGCTTCTACAAAAAATATAAATTTATCTTTTCTCCCACGATCGAATAAAAAAATTCAATTTAGAAATTTTTATTCAATAGTAACTATCTTAACGAATATTATAGAACTTTTTTACTCTTCGAATTTTCCAATAAATTCAAAGTTATTTATGTCTTTAGGATCTGATTCTACACCACTGTTTTACTAACTGATCAAAGCAATTTTAATTACAGAAATTGATTTTTTTCCTTTTCGTTAATAAACAGAATATTATTGTATCGACTCAAAATTTTTCAATAATTGATCTTTATGATGCTTTTGTCGGTTCATCTATTTATCCATAGAGTTAATAGGCTTTACCATTATAATTGAGTTGAAGTAATTATTTCCTACAGCTATAAAAAATCCTCTATTTGAGAATCAATATGTAGATAACCCCGATTTTGTTCGAATAGTCGTTTTAACTAACAAAGTGTATAATATAGATAGTCGCACGTAATGGCAAATCACAGCCATATTATTAAAAGCTTGAGGCAAAGAAGGATTTCTTTCCAAGGCTTGGAAATAGTATTCTAAAGCTTTAGCATGTTCTCCGTTACTTGTATGTATAAGACCTATATTATAGAGTATATAACTTCGGTCATATGGGTCTATTTCTAGACGCATTGCTTCATAATAATTTTGTAAAGCTTCCGCATACTCTCCTTCAGATTGAGCTGACATTCGTTACGGTTGATGAACTCCGTTCCAAAACCGTACGTGAAATTTAAACTTCATACGGCTTCTCATTTTATAGTGGATAGATAATGGTTATCCATAATAATAATAATATGAATTCTAAAATTTTTCTAACCAAAACCATAAACTATTTGGGCTAGTGTCTTTCCAAAAAAATATCTAACCATCCTTTTTATATAGCTAGTTTCTTAATAGTTATAATGACTCTATCAAAACCTATTCTTGCAAAATTTCTTCGTTCTTAATACTTAGTATGTGAAAATTAAGTAGCTTATGTGACAATCTCCGATGATTTTGTAGGTACCCAAAATACAAACGAGATGGAAATTTGTTTACCCAACCATATATTTTAATATTTACCTTATTTTGGCTTGTAACGAAGCTTTTGTATTGTCAATTCCTACATGTAATGCTCTTCATTGTATCTATACCTATAGAATCTGAAATTATCTAAAGAATTTTTTAGATATCATAAAATAAACTATAGGTTTGACCTTATGCTTGATACTGTAATTCAGCACCTAAGGTTATTCTAATCGAGGGTACTCGATAGAAGGGATTATTTCTATTTAAATATTTACCTTCACTAAGCATAAGTTTTCTTATTTCAGAATAATGTTTTGTATCAAACTTATTCCTAGTTTAAACTCGAGTCACACCATCTCTATAATAAGTAAATGCTTCCTTTTCCCTTTGTGTCGTCGGAATTACCCGTAATGAAATATCGGCAACAATTGTGAAAGTTTTATCAATAAAATTGTCATTTTTTTGAGATCTAGGCATATTTAGTAATAGATTTATTAGAATTACATTCATCACTTTCTCTTTTTTTTTTTCAAAAAAAGTTTTTGATATTTGTCTTAAAGAAATAATTTTTTATATATTTAGGTATGTAAAAACTTTTCATTGAACTCTTTTCTTAATTCAAGTCATTGGTTGTATATATATTTAATCGACTATAATATTATATATAGAAATAGCTAAAAAAATTGTTTTAATCTGAATATGTGATATAGAATATTAGAAAAAATCTTTTTGGAAAGATGGTTGAGTGGTCTAAGATGCAGCATTGGAAATGCTGTGTAGACAAACGTCTACCGAGGGTTCGAATCCCTCTCTTTCCTCAGTGGGTTGCCCATCTTCATTTAATTTATATAAAGTAATCCGTTTATTCTCTAATCTAATTTTTATGTGAGAATAAATAATATATTAATTCGGATTAGACTTGGCGAGAATAATATTCGACGACAAGTAATTCATTAATTTTTAAGTTGATCAATTCACGGTTAATCATTTGATTAACCGATCCTCGTAATTGTGTCGAATCAAAAGTCAAATGACTTGGTATTTTCAATTTCTGAAATGAATTTATATTTTTGGTAACTATAGATCGAGATTTCTGTTTATTTCCTATTGTAATAATGTCACCTGGTTCACAATTATAACTGGGAATATCAACTATATCATTATTTATTGAAATATGTCTATGATTAACTAATTGTCTTGCTCCAGGAATTGTGGGGGACATACCCAAACGAAAAATTGTATTATCCGGCCGCATTTCAAGCAATTGCAGTAATACTTGACCCGTGGAACCTTTCGTTTTTCTGGCAATACGCATGTATTTCAATAATTGTCGTTCTGTCAACCCATAATGAAATCGCAATTTTTGTTTCTCCTCCAATCGAATACGATATTGAGAAACTTTTTTATTCGGAGTTGACCTATCAATATAACTAGATTTTGATTTAAGTGTTTTACTAGTTAAACCCGGTAAAGCTCCCAACCGGCGTATTATCTTTACACGAGGTCCTCGATAACGGGACATAAAAACTCCTTTAACTGTTAAATTTTTAATATAAAAATGACATGAAATAAAAACTTTGAGAATATTTTTGTATAAATATTGATATTTCAATAGAATTTTCAAATATACTTTTACTATGCGAATGGGTAAACAAGAAAATTCAAGTGAACTATGAAGATTAAGTCAAAAAATATAAGCCCGCTATCGGAGTCGAACCGATGACCATCGCATTACAAGTGCGATGCTCTGACCTCTGAGCTAAACAGGCATTTGAAACAGAATAACAGAATATATATATATATTTTCCATATTTATTGTTTTGACAACTAAATATAAATAATTTTTTGAGTTGCCTTTATATTTAAATAATATGCAAATATTATATATATAAAACTACGAAGAAACAAGCATTAAATTAGACTTATTTTTTAATAATTTAGAAACGTATTGCATGATTAGCAATAGAAAATTATAATTATTGTTAATTAGAAACATAACAAAACGTTTTCTTTAGAATTTTCTAAATCATTGAAAGCATAGGAAATAACCTGGGGGGTATGGCGAAATTGGTAGACGCTGCGGACTTAATTCAATTGAGCCTTAGTCAAGAAATCAACTAAGTGATTGTTTCCATATTCAGGGAAATCTAGGTTGAGAAAAACATAATAGGTAATCCCGAGCCAAATTTTGTTTGCAAAATAGGTGCAGAGACTCAAAGGGAACTATCCAAATAAATTTGTCATTTGTACTCATTTAGTTTGTTCTATAACGAATCAATATGAGAATTGGGGATTGTTAATAAAATTATTTCTTAATTATTATAAATGAATGTTAGATAGGGATAAAGATAGAGTCCATTTTTACAAGCTACATTTAGCAAAGATGAGAATCATTGTAAAAAGAAAATCCGTTGGCTTTTTAGACCGTGAGGGTTCAAGTCCCTCTACCCCCATAAAATTAAATATCTTATAATGTTGACATAATTTTTCTTTTCGTGTTAAAATCAACAAAAATTGCCGGAATAGCTCAGTTGGTAGAGCAGAGGACTGAAAATCCTCGTGTCACCAGTTCAAATCTGGTTTCTGGCATATTTTTATCTAAAATATAAAAAATAACTTTATACTAACTTTCTATTTATGCGTAATACATAATATTTTGTATGTATTACGCTCTACTTACTAATATGCGTCCTGCAATTCATAAAAATCGGGTGTAACATAATCTTTCCGTAAGGGCCAACCTATCCAACTATCAGGCATTAAAATACGTTTAAGACCCGGGTGATTTCCATAAAAAATTCCAAACATATCATGAGATTCACGTTCCTGAAAATCGGCACTTTTCCATATCCAAAAAACAGATGGAATTACCGGATTTTTTCGTGATACAAAAATTTTAATACATACTTCTTCTGGTTGATCTGCATTATCATATACCTTTGTTAAATGATATACGCTAGCTAATAAGCCACCTGGTTCAACATCATATGCACATTGAGAGCGCAGATAATTAAAACCATAAACATATAACGAAATGGCTAAATAAGGCCAATCTTGGGATCTTATTTGTAAGGTTTCTACACCTTGGTAATCAAAACCCAAAGGTCTATGAATTAAACCGTGTTTGATTAACCAAATAGATAATCGTCCTTGTATTTTATTATTACTATCACTGTTCGCAGCGTTCGGCATATTGTATAGAAAAGTTTAAATTATTTTTTTTTCATAGGAGATGCAAAGGTTTCAGATTTCTCCTTAATTTTTTTTAATGAAAATTTCGAAGTTTTTTCAAATTGGAGAAATTTAGTTGATAATTGTTGATCAAGTGTTTCTATTTTTGTGCTCGGTGATAAAACAAATTTATGAGTTAGGGTAAAATATCTATCACCTTGTTTCATTCTCTTTTTATCACTATGTATTTCTTGGGCTATTCTTTTACGAAGTTTTATTATAGCATCGATAATAGCTTCTGGTTTGGGTGGACAACCAGGTAAATAAATATCAACAGGAATTAATTTATCTACACCACGGACCGTAGTATAAGAATCTGTACTAAACATACCTCCTGTAATTGTACAAGCCCCCATAGCAATAACATATTTGGGTTCCGGCATTTGTTCGTATAGTCGGACAAGAGAAGGAGCCATTTTCATAGTAACAGTACCAGCTGTTATAATGAGATCCGCTTGTCTAGGGCTAGATCTAGGAACTAAACCGTAACGGTCAAAATCAAATCGTGAGCCTATTAATGAAGCAAATTCGATGAAACAACAACTTGTCCCGTAGAGAAGAGGCCATAAACTTGAAAGCCTAGCCCAATTTGAAAAATCATTGAAAGTTGTTAGAATAATCGAATCTGTTAAAGTTTTATCAAGTGATGAAAATTCTATATCGTTTATAATATTTCTAGTTCCCTGATTCACTGAATTATTGTCAGAGAGATTTATAAAATTTATGACCATTCTAATGCTCCTTTTCGCCATGCATATATTAAGCCAACAATAAGGATCGAAATAAAAATTAAAGCTTCTATAAAAGACAATATCCCAAATTCATAGAAACTCATAGCCCATGGATAAAGAAAAACTGTTTCAACGTCGAAAACGACAAAAACTAGAGCAAACATATAGTAACGAATCTGAAACTGGATACGAGCACTTCCCACTGGCTCTATACCTGATTCATAACTAGTCATTTTCTCTGGTCCCTTATTTCGGGGTGTTATAAATTTCGAAATTGAAAAGATTATGACAGGAAAAAGAGTAACTATTAATAAAAATATCCAAAAATATTCATATTTTTGAGATTGGAACATCGCAATCCTCCCTTAAATAAAAATTCAATAGTATTTTACTATTGAATTTTTCTTACATCAAATTTCAATGTTCAATAAAGGATTGTATCTTATTTTTATATTCTATCACATTTATTACCCCCCAATACGAAAAAACTGGATTTGGACTTTCCATTGTTTCCTAATTATTACTAATAATATTTAAGTCGTGAAAATAGAAAAATTTGAGGAATAAATTATTAGGGCTATACGGATTCGAACCGTAGACATTCTCGGTTAAATAGTTCAAAATTTTAATTAAAATTTCTTCTTATGAACTTTTTCGAGAACCCAACTTGCTTTTTTTTACGCATTGGGCTCATTAATTAACTAAATGCTTAATTTAGTTATCTTACCATCCTTTATTATTATTAATAAGATGGTTCCGTGCGTTTACAATATAAAACGATCCCAAAGTTTTTCAAAAAAATGAAATATTGATTTAGGTTTGTTCTTTTTCATGGATATACTCAAGAAAGAGTCTCTCGTGCTTAATGTGGATGAAACTTTATACACCTTAAAGTTTGTATAGCAAAAAAAGAGTATCTAGAGTTCCTCGTAATATTCTCATCATGTGTGATCATTGAAAGAATGAAAGATTAACCATATCAAACTTAATTAGGATTCAAATATAAATTTTTGAATTTTGTTGTCAGGCTATTTTTCTATTGACTGAAAAAGTAAGACACTAATCTTTTTATTTCACAAATTTATTTGTGAACCGAATAATTCGATAATTTTTTTGACAATCATTGGCGCACGTGTAAACGAGGCGCTCTACCGCTGAGCTATAGCCCTAAATGGAAGATGTATTACTAATGAAAACTATTATAAGTTTTTTTTCCTTTTTTGTCAAGTGCAATAGATAAATTTTCAGTACTTGCACTTATAGCTTTATTCTATACTATGATATAATTGATTTTAAGATAAGGATAAAATGCCTACTTAACTCAGTGGTTAGAGTATCGCTTTCATACGGCGAGAGTTATTGGTTCGAATCCAATAGTAGGTAATTATAAACATTTTGGTGTTATTAAAATTTTAATAATACCAAAATGTTTATATATCATATTGAAGAATTTACAATTTTAATTAGTAATACTTGACGTATTTATATTTATTGCTTCCAGTCTCGCTTTAGCCCTCTTAAAAGCCAAATTAGCTTCGATAATTTGCTTCTTACCCCCCGCCTGAGCCAGATCGGTTTTAGCCTTTCGAAAAGTCTCTTGGGCTTCTTGCAAATCAATTTCAATAGCTTTTTCAGCTTCATTAACTAAAATAGTCATTTGATTATTTTCTATCATAGCAAAACCACCCATTAATGCCATAGTGGACCATTGTTCTTTGAGACGGATTTTTACAATTCCTATATCTAAGGCCGTTAATAAAGGGGCATGATTAGGCAATATACCAATTTGTCCACTATTTGTTGATAAAATAATTTCTTGAATTTCCGAATTCCAAACAATTCGATTAGGTGCCATTACGCGAAGATTTAGTGTCATTTTTTTAACCCTCTACTTGTAAAGTAGCAGCTTTTGCAGTAACTTCATCAATATTTCCAACCAAATAAAAAGCTTGTTCAGGCAAACTATCTAATTCTCCAGACAGAATCATTTGAAAACCTTTTATGGTTTCTCGTAGACTAACATACTTCCCTGGAGAACCTGTAAAAACTTCTGCTACAAAAAAAGGTTGGGATAAAAATCTTTCAATTTTTCGAGCTCGTGCCACGGTTAAACGATCTTCTTCGGATAATTCGTCCAATCCTAAAATAGCTATAATGTCTTGTAATTCTTTATATCTTTGCAAAGTTTGTTTCACTCCCTGTGCAGTTTCATAATGTTCTTCACCCACGATCCAAGGTTGTAGCATTGTAGACGTTGAGTCTAAGGGATCTACAGCTGGATAAATACCTTTTGCTGCTAATCCCCTAGATAAAACGGTAGTAGCATCCAAGTGGGCAAATGTTGTAGCAGGAGCGGGATCTGTTAAATCATCTGCAGGTACATAAACGGCTTGAATAGAAGTTATAGATCCTTCTTTTGTAGAAGTAATTCTTTCTTGTAAAGTACCCATTTCTGTACTTAATGTAGGTTGATAACCAACCGCTGATGGCATTCTCCCTGGTAAAGCAGAAACTTCTGACCCGGCTTGAACGAAGCGAAAAATATTATCGATAAATAAAAGAACATCCTGTTTATTGATATCTCTAAAATATTCGGCCATAGTTAGAGCTGTTAAACCAACTCTCATTCTAGCGCCAGGAGGTTCATTCATTTGACCGTATACTAAAGCCACTTTTGATTCCGAAATATTTTGTTCATTAATTACCTTGGATTCTTTCATTTCCATGTAAAGATCATTTCCTTCACGGGTTCGTTCTCCAACTCCGCCAAATACTGATACTCCTCCATGGGCTTTAGCAATATTATTTATTAATTCCATAATAAGTACAGTTTTGCCAACTCCGGCGCCTCCAAATAATCCAATTTTGCCGCCGCGACGATAAGGTGCTAAAAGATCCACAACTTTTATTCCTGTCTCAAAAATAGATAATTTAGTATCTAATTGAGTAAAAGCGGGAGCTGCTCGATGAATTGGAAATGTTGTACTAGCATCTACAGGACCTAAATTGTCAACCGGCTCTCCCAAAACATTAAAAATTCTTCCAAGAGTTGCTTCACCAACAGGAACACTTAAAGGAGCACCAGTGTCGATAACTTCCATTCCTCTCATTAAACCATCGGTCGCACTCATAGCAACAGCTCGAACTTTATTATTTCCCAATAATTGTTGAACTTCACAAGTCACATCAATTTCTTGACCTGCTGCATTTTGGCCTCTAACAACTAACGAATTATAAATATTAGGCATCTTGCCTGGTGAAAAAGCAACATCGAGTACTGGTCCAATAATTTGTGTAATATTTCCCACATTTTTAGCAATAAGTGTGGAAGTCCCGAGAAATAAAAGATTCATTTTCATAGAATTTTTTTGAAAATTTGATTGTAATAAAAGTGTAATAGAAAAATATTTTGTATCGGAAGAATCAATTAATAATAAGACATATTGGAGAATTGGATAGGGGAGAGAAGTAATAATATAATTATTTTTTTATATTATTGAATAATTAACGTAGTTTACGAACCGTTTTGGAGCAATATGAAAAATTGAATAAATTTTTTTATTGTTACTCTACTTAATATAATATATATTATTTTTCCAATTCCCATTAACAATATAGTTAAAAACTTTTTTATCTCATTCCTACCTCAGAATTCAGTTAGCTCCCACATTAACATATATAATTATTCTATACACTGTAAATAGTTCTGGGTCAATCTGTAAAATGTAAAGAAAATCTCAGTATATTTATTAACATAAATGTACAACCGGGTTGCATTACATGTCGAAAGCAATATACAATAATAATGATGTTTTATTTAGAAAAAAATATTCCGAATTTCGGAGGATAAAACTTTTTTTGGGTAAAAACTTTTGAAAGACCCCACTATCGAGTAGACCCCATCTTTGCTAGAGTATAAATTGATTTGTAGGGAGGGACTTATGTCACCACAAACGGAGACTAAAGCAGGTGTTGGATTCAAAGCTGGTGTTAAAGATTATAGATTAACTTATTATACGCCTGATTATGAGACAAAAGATACGGATATTTTAGCAGCATTTCGTATGACTCCTCAACCGGGAGTACCACCTGAAGAAGCAGGAGCAGCAGTAGCTGCTGAATCCTCAACTGGTACGTGGACTACGGTTTGGACTGATGGGCTTACAAGTCTTGACCGTTATAAAGGTCGATGCTATGATATCGAACCTGTTGCTGGCGACGAACATCAATATATTGCTTATGTAGCTTATCCGTCAGATTTATTCGAAGAAGGTTCTGTTACAAATCTTTTCACTTCTATCGTAGGTAATGTGTTTGGATTCAAAGCTTTACGAGCTTTACGTCTTGAAGATTTACGTATTCCTCCAGCTTATGTAAAAACTTTTCAAGGTCCACCTCATGGTATCCAAGTTGAGAGAGATAAATTAAATAAATATGGTCGTCCTTTATTGGGCTGTACTATTAAACCAAAATTAGGTTTATCTGCTAAAAATTATGGTAGAGCTGTATACGAATGTCTTCGTGGTGGCCTTGATTTTACAAAAGATGATGAAAATGTAAACTCTCAACCATTTATGCGTTGGAGAGATCGTTTCTTGTTCGTAGCAGAAGCTATTTTCAAATCTCAGGCCGAAACTGGTGAAATTAAAGGACATTATTTAAATGCTACTGCAGGTACATCTGAAGAAATGATGAAAAGAGCAGCAGCTGCGAGAGAATTGGGTGTACCAATTGTTATGCATGATTATCTTACAGGTGGATTTACTGCCAATACTAGTTTAGCTCATTATTGTCGTGATAATGGTTTACTTCTTCACATTCATCGTGCAATGCATGCTGTTCTTGATAGACAAAAAATTCATGGTATGCATTTTCGCGTATTAGCTAAAGCATTGCGTTCATCTGGTGGAGATCATGTTCATGCTGGTACTGTTGTGGGTAAATTAGAGGGAGAACGTGATGTAACTCTAGGCTTTGTGGATTTATTACGTGATGATTATATAGAAAAAGATAGAAGTCGTGGTGTTTATTTCACTCAAGATTGGGTTTCTCTACCCGGTGTATTACCGGTAGCATCCGGTGGTATTCATGTTTGGCATATGCCAGCTTTAACTGAAATTTTTGGGGATGATTCCGTATCACAGTTTGGTGGTGGAACTTTGGGACACCCTTGGGGAAATGCACCTGGTGCAGTTGCTAACCGAGTTGCTTTAGAAGCCTGTGTACAGGCACGGAATGAAGGACGCGACCTTGCTCGTGAAGGTAATGAAGTTATTCGTGAAGCTACTAAATGGAGTCCCGATTTAGCTGCTGCTTGCGAAGTTTGGAAAGAAATTAAGTTTGAATATGAGACAATAGATACTTTATAAATTTTTCCATTATTTATTCACCCCATTTTTGGGGTGAATAAATAATGGAAAAATTTTCGTTGGTTAGGGTTTGTAGCTCAGTGGATTAGAGTTCATGACTCCGAAGCATGAGGTCAAGGGTTCGAATCCCTTCTAACCCTTTGGACATAGCTATTCGTAATTTTCAATTGATACTACATTGGTAAATAAAATTGAAAATATTTTGTACAAGAAGAGATTCCGTTTTATTATTAAATTAGTCAATTGTCATTTTTAAGATTTTGGATTTCTTATTTAATAATTATTAGATTTTCCACTCTAATTTTAGATTCTTATCAATTTCCAATCTAAACTTTTCGAAAAATTTAGTACGAATTTTTTTCTTGATATTTCATAATGCATTTTGAAAAAGAGGAAGGTACTTTGGATGTCTCTAATGAATTGGTTCGAGGATAAACGAAGATTTGGTGGATTAATTGGAGCTTTTATCGAAAAAGCTACAAAAGGGTATATATTTAGTGAGAGAGAAAAAGAAAAATATATAAAGATTGATACTACTAAAGGTTTATGGACTAGATGTGATAATTGCGAAAATATGTTATATGTTCGATTTCTGAGACAGAATAAAAGAATTTGTGAAGAATGTGGATATCATTTACAGATGAGTAGTACAGAAAGAATTGAACTTTTAATTGATCCTGGAACTTGGCATCCTATGGATGAAAATATGACTGCTCGAGATATTCTTAAATTTTCCGATGAAGATTCTTATAAAAATCGAATTGTATTCTATCAAAAACGAACCGGGTTAACTGACGCTATTCAAACAGGTATAGGCAAATTAAATGGAATTACCATTGCACTTGGAGTTATGGATTTCCAATTTATGGGAGGTAGTATGGGATCAGTTGTTGGGGAAAAAATAACACGTCTTATTGAATATGCTACTTCAAAATTGATTCCGGTTATAATAGTGTGTTCTTCAGGTGGGGCACGTATGCAGGAAGGTACATTAAGTTTAATGCAAATGGCTAAAATTTCTTCGGTTTTACAGATCCATCAGGCACAAAAACGATTACTTTACATAGCTATTCTTACTTATCCAACAACGGGGGGCGTTACTGCAAGTTTCGGTATGTTAGGCGACATTATAATCGCAGAGCCTAAAGCTTATATAGCATTCGCAGGGAAACGAGTAATTGAACAGACTTTGCGTCAAAAAATACCTGATGGTTTTCAAGTTGCCGAATCTTTATTTGATCATGGCCTACTGGATTTAATTGTTCCTCGTAATTTATTAAAAGGTGTTTCAAGCGAAATTTTTGAACTTTACGGCTCAGCCCCTCGTAAAGAATATAAAAATTATTTCTTTAGATAAAAGTTAATCGCGTTATACTATATCTTGGAATATTTAATAAGAACGATATATTATTTATTGAAATAACATATAATTCTTATTTATTTCGTTTTTCCAGAAACTATGGTATTTATTGTTTATTCCTATTTTTCCATAAATTAACTCTGAGGTAGCTTTTTATGACAGCTTCTTATTTGCCTTCAATTTTTGTCCCTTTAGTAGGTTTAGTTTTTCCAGCTATTACAATGGCGTCTCTGTTTATATATATTGAAAGAGACGATATTTTATAGAAATTGATTTAATGAAAGAATGGTACTGAGAAACGATGGAAAAAAATACTATTTTATACGTATAAAATAGTATTTTTTTCCATCGTTTGTCGGAAAAAACGGACAATTCTTTACTTTAAATCACTTTGCATAATTTAATAATTTTAGGAGATTTTGTTTTGTTATGAATTCACAAGTTAGAGATATTCGAATAGATTTTGTAACAGGATCTCGAAGAATTGGTAATTTTTGCTGGGCCTTTATACTTTTATCAGGTGCATTTGGTTTTTCCGCTGTCGGATTTTCTAGTTACTTACAAAAAGATTTAATACCATTTTTATCTGCCGAACAAATTGTCTTTATTCCACAAGGACTTGTTATGTTTTTCTATGGTATATCAGGTTCATTCATTAGTTTGTATTTATGGTCCACCATTTGGTGGAACGTGGGGAGTGGTTATAATCGATTTGATAAGCGAAAAGGTATTTTCTCGCTATTTCGTTGGGGATTTCCCGGAAAAAATCGCCGAATTCTCATCCAATTTTCCATTCAAGATATTCAAGCAATACGTATGGAAGTTCAAGAAGGATTTTTATCTCGTAGAGTTCTTTATATACGAATGAAAAGTCAACAAGATGTTCCTTTAAGTCATCTTGAGGAATATTCAACATTAGAGGAAATGGAAACTAAAGCGGCTGAATTAGCCCGTTTCTCGAAACTTTCGATCGAAGGTATTTGAAATACATTTGATTGAGTTAGTTTTTTATCGGAAAAATACAAAAAATAATGAAAATTTATATGCTTTTTTTCTATAGCAAAATCAAATTATTTTATGAAAAATCTATCCCATTGGCGAATCGTTCCTTTTCAGTGTCTAGAAAAAGCGTATAGAGCTGGCAAACGTATAGAGAAAATAAAAAAAAATTATTTTTTGTATCAAAATATGCTTTTTTCTTCGAAACGTTCCTGGCAATCTATTCTCTCTTACACGAATACAGAATTAGATAATTCTGTTTTTATAATATATTTAAATCTTTCAGAATATAGAATTGGTTTATTTTTCATTACTTTTTTCGATTTTTCTAGATCTGTGATATCAAATAAGTTTCAAAGTTTTTTCTTTAGGGATAAAGTCTTGAAAGACAACTACTCGAAAAAGAAAGCATTACAAACAGGCTTGATTTGTACCGATAACTCAGAAAAAGCATTTATTAGAAAAATGAATAGAAAATTAGTTTGGATTGAAGCAACTCTAAATGATTTATATATATGGAAACGTTACTATTTATTTACATCTTCAACATCTATTGATTCAAAAGAAGAGACTGACTATTCTGTATTGGGAATGAAAAGACCTGGATTGACGACAATCTCCTATGAGTCTATTGGTTTATTACCGAGGTCAATAACACGTACTCTTTCTCGATTCAAGGCAGAATTAACAAATCAATCCAGCTCATTAGTACTTCAAGAATTTAGATTAGCAAAATATCAAGCATTGGCTTCTTTGCAATATATTGGCTGTTTAATTATTATTCCGTTATCAATTTCTATTTTTTCTCAGAAATTCTTTTCAGAACCTTGGATCAAGCATTGGTGGAATAATTATCAATCTCAGATTTTTCTTACTTCCTTTCAAGAGGAAAAAGCTTTGGAAAAACTTCAAGAAATTGAAGAACTTTTTTGGTTAGATAAAATTACAGGAAATTCATCGTTTGCGATACAATCTCAAAATTTAACTAGTGAAATACACCAACAAACTATTGAATTGGTCGAAACTTACAACGATGATAGTATTAAAACTATTTCGCATTTATCAACAGATATTATTTATTTCATTACTCTAAGTCTTTCTTTTATTCTTGGTAAAGAACGTCTTGTTATTTTGAATTCTTGGGTCCAAGAGTTGTTTTATAGTTTGAGTGATACAATGAAAGCTTTTTTTATTCTTCTATTAACCGATTTATGCATTGGATTTCATTCTCCCCATGGTTGGGAAATTGTAATAAGTTCGTGTTTAGAACATTTTGGTTTTGTTCATAACAAACGTGTAATTTCCTGTTTTGTTTCGACATTCCCAGTTATTCTAGATACAGTCTTTAAATATTTGATTTTTCGTCATTTAAATCGTATATCGCCTTCCATTGTAGCAACTTATCATACCATGAATGAATAAATTTGCATTTTTTCCCGATAATTCTATTTACTAGAAATGAAAAAAAGTATTTGAATTTTTCGTGACATGAAAATTCAAACAAAATTAGAAAATTTTTAAATTTTTATTTTTATTGCTAGAAGAATGGCAAATGCCTCGAATAGAGTAATTGAAAAAATTATATTACTCATCAAAATTATTTGAAACGGATAATTGAACTATGCAAAAAAGAAAATTAAATACCTTACTTCTAAAATGGTTGACGCGATCGATTTCTTTGATAAGTATTATAAATATTTTGGTTTGGCCATCTATTTCGGAAGCGTATCCCATTTTTGCACAACAGGGGTATGAAAATCCTCGAGAAGCTACGGGACGTATTGTTTGTGCAAATCGTCATTTAGCAAAAAAATCCGTCGATATTGAAGCTCCACAATCAGTTCTTCCAAATACAGTATTTGAAGCGGTTGTTAAAATTCCTTATGATTTACAAGTGAAACAAGTACTTGCTAATGGAAAAAAAGGTTCTTTAAATGTTGGAGCAGTTTTAATTTTACCAGAAGGCTTTGAGTTAGCTCCTACCGATCGTATTCCTCCCGAAATAAAAGAAAAAATGGGCAATCTTTTCTTTCAACCATATAGCACTGAGAAAAAAAATATTTTGGTAATAGGTCCCGTTCCAGGTAAAAAATATAGTGAAATTGTTTTTCCAATTCTCTCACCAGATCCAGCTACTAATAAAGAAGCTTTTTTTCTGAAATATCCCATTTATGTGGGAGGAAATAGAGGAAGAGGACAAATCTATCCTGATGGAAGTAAAAGCAATAATACAGTTTATAATGCTTCAGCTACGGGTAAAATAAATAAAATTTTGCGTAAGGAAAAAGGTGGATATGAAATAGTTATAAATGATATATCAGATGGTCATGAAGTTATTGATATTATACCTCCAGGTCCCGAACTTATAATTTCAGAAGGTGAATCTGTCAAAATTGATCAACCTTTGACTAACAATCCAAATGTTGGTGGTTTTGGCCAGGGTGATGCAGAAATTGTATTACAAGATCCATTGCGTCTTCAAGGTCTTCTGTTTTTTTTCGGATCAGTCATTCTTGCACAGATTTTTTTGGTACTTAAAAAGAAACAATTTGAAAAAGTACAATTAGCTGAAATGAATTTTTAGTGTTCTATTCCATTTCGCAAATTCAAAGATCTCATTACAACAAACTTTACCCTTTTTCAAAAAAGGGTAAAGTTTTTTTATATATTTCAATAAGGATAACTCATTTATATCGATAATCCTTTTTTTATGATCTCATCTCCATATTACAGAGATGATCCCAATCCAGAATATGATCCATAGAAAAAAATACCTACCAAACCAATTACAATGATACCGGTTACAGTACCAATTAGCCATAAAGGAATCCTTCCGGTAGTATTGGCCATTGAATTTAACCCCCCTTGTTTTCAAAATTTGATTAATACATAGTCATATCTAGAGACATACACAGTTACAAATAATAGAAAAAATTATTTTTTCCAGATGAGGCAAAAATTTGAGTTTCTTAATTAAAGAAATAATTGGAAAATGGAACGGCAAGTACAAATATTAAGAGTAATCCCCAATAGAGACTAGTACGATTTAATTCTACACTTTGTTTATTTGGATTTGGTTGTGTCATAGCTTTAAAATTTTTCTAAGAGTTTATCGTTGGATAAATTGCATTGCTGATATGGCTCCCAAAAAGAAAACTGTAGGTACAGCTAATCCATGAACGGCTAACCATCTCACTGTGAAAATTGGATAAATTCTATCTATAGTCATTAATACCCCCTAAAACGATTTAGTAAATTCATCAATTTGTTCCAAAGAATTGAAACGGCCGGTAATTAGTGGAATCTCTTGTCGATTTTCCGTAAAATATTCATTTGGACGGGGACTCCCGAACACATCATAAGCCAAACCTGTGCTGACAAATAACCACCCCGCAATAAATAAGGAAGGTATAGTAATGCTATGGATTACCCAATATCGAATACTGGTTATTATATCAGCAAAAGGACGCTCTCCTGTATTTCCAGACATGGTTAGCTCCATATATATTTGTAAAGACAAGAAGAATTAATTCTGCGAAAGAAATAATTAGCAGATTCAAAATCTACTAATATTTTTTGTTCTTTCAACCTTGTCATGTTATCAATTTTATACCAAAGGTATTTTTGAACCATACTGACTTAGTATAGCTAATGTTCCTCCGATGCAGCAAGAAAAATGTGAAATAATTAAAAGATTTTAATTGATCCAAAATCAAAGTGATATTAAACAAAATCATCAATATGGAAAGATCTGGCAAGCATATAGAAATTCTATAGATGAATACTATATCAAAAATAATTATTCATCAATTTCTTTTGCTCATCATTAAAAACTTTTGAATAAACGATTTAAGCAATAATGGTCATAGACTTATCTGTCTTTTATTTATAAATTAAATAATATTTAATTTATAAATAAATACCATTTATTTAATGTAGATATTTGAAAAAGATATTATTATTATTATCATCATATTATAATATAATATAATTATTATCTTTACTATCATCACTATCTTTCAACTATTAATTATATACGCCATATACTTTTCTATTCATACGAATAAAAAAGTTTTCAATTTTTCTAATTAAAAAATTTTATATCATTCATTCATGAAAGTATATAATAACATCTTATTAGGTTTTTTATGCTTCTTATTATAATTAGTTATTCCCTGCTTTTAATTGCAGCTTTAATTTTAGCATTAGTTTTATTTATTGGGTTAAACAAAATAGAACTTATTTAAAAAATAATTCACGGAGAGCAAAAATTCCATTGTATTTCCCAAAGTTACCTTTTTTTGGGATCAATAACGAACTAGAATAATCCGTTTTTGATATATTATTTCGGTTAAGCAAAAAAAATGGTTGAAGCTTTATTATCTGGAATTGTTCCTGGGTTAATTCCAATAACTTTGGTTGGATTATTCGTAACTGCATATTTGCAGTATCGGCGTGGAGATCAGTTAGATCTTTGAAATGTAATTTCTATATGTTAATCGATTCACGCTCTATAGGATTTGAACCTACGACATCAGGTTTTGGAGACCTGCGTTCTACCGAACTGAACTAAGAGCGTTTCTATTCTTTTTGACCTTATATATTATATAAATATAAAGGTAGGGATGACAGGATTCGAACCTGCGACATTTTGTACCCAAAACAAACGCGCTACCAAACTGCGCTACATCCCTCAATTTATTTACTATAACTAGTATACTCAAATTTATCTATGCAATTAATGGATTAAGTTATGTGAAAGAAGAACTCAATAAAAATAGCTCATCGCTAATTTAGTTCCTCTTTTATTGCAATGATTTAGGTACTATGGTTTGTACTATAATATCAATATACAAATACAAATACAAATATTGGACACTTTGTTTCAGAGAAATATAAAAAGGAAAATTGACGATGCAAGATGCAAAAACTTATTTATCTACAGCACCGGTTCTAGCGACTTTGTGGTTTGGATTTTTAGCTGGTTTATTAATAGAAATTAATCGTTTTTTTCCAGATGCTTTAGTCCTTCCCTTTCTCTAAAAATTTTTATTAATCATTAGCCGAATAATCAACAAAAATTTTTTAATTAAATACTTGTCTCAATTTACCTTCCTCACTTAGGGGGTTATTTCATTAACATTTTTTTAAATAGGTCTTATAAAAACCTAAACTTTTTAGAAAAAATTATGGCTAAGAGTAAAGAAATAAGAGTGACAATTAATTTAGAATGTATTGATTGTCCAGAGAATTCTGAAAAAAGATGTCGAGGTATCTCTCGATATACCACGCGTAAAAATCGTCGGAATACTTCAATGAGATTGGAATTGAACAAATTTTGCCGTTATTGTGGTGGTCATACTATTCACAGGGAAATAAAAAAATAAAGAATATTTTAAAGTTTGATATAATTAATTTATGACCAAATCTAGAAGATCCTCTCGTAAACGTATTTCAACAATTAGATCCGGAGAATTCATTGACTACAAAAATATAAGTTTGCTTAGAAGATTTATTAGTGAGCAAGGAAAAATTCTATCTAGAAGAACCAATCGATTGACTTCGAAACAACAGCGTTTTCTTACCTTAGCGATCAAACGAGCTCGTGTTTTAGCTTTATCACCTTTCACCAATAATGAAAATTAATTCGTTATTTTTTGTTTAACCCTATTTTTATTCATTAGAACCTCCCGGAAGATCCATTTTAAGGCTTACCGGAGAGGTTCTTTCGTTAATTTTCTCTTTTTGCTATTGTATTCATAACTTCAGAAATGGCGAGTTTATCTAATACAGCAATTTGAGCAAGTATTTTTCGGTTTAAAAAAATTTCGTTTTGATACAAATATTGGATCAATTTGTTATAAGAAATTCCATTATCACGTGCTGTTGCATTAAGTCGGATAATCCATAAACGACGGAGATTTCTTTTTTTTCTACCCCTATCACGATGAGAGGACGCCAATGCCCTCATTCCTTGTTGGTTGGCAGTGCGAAAAAGTTTTGAGTGAGTTCCACGAGATCCGGATGTAAGTGTAAGAATATTTTTACGACGTTTTCGTGCTACGCAACCACGTTTAACTCTGGTCATTAGTCTATGCTCCTTCAAATTATTAGAAAAGTTTTATATATATATAAAATAATTCATTCCAAAACCTTGCTTAATTTTTTATATCTATTTCAGTTTTTCTAATGTATAAAAGAAAAGTTCCAAAAGTTTTTGCTGCTATAACCTTCCCCAACATGATTTTTTGGATTTGATAATCTCTTATTGAGAGAGGAATAATACCTCCAACTAAGTGAAATCACGAATTCCTTTGTTTCTATAGTTTTTACTTCAACGATTTGGTCCTTTTGAACTCCCAAAGCTAAATTTCATTAGTATCAGTTATTTGTATAAATCCCGATTTTGAGCTTCTATATATAACTGAAATAAAAAATAAAAATTCATTTATGGTACGTTATTAAAAAAGTTTGCTGGATAGCTGACCTTTTTTTTTCATTTTTCCCGTGTGAATGATGAAAAATTTGTGACTATTTTCCTCGCTTAATGGATTGATGATCAATCGCTACCATTGAGAAATGGTTTTCTATCTAAAATAAAGATGATCGGATTTGCACCAAAAAAAACTATAAATTTCATTTAAAATAAATGATATGTCTTCACTTTTTCAGTATAAAAGATTGAATCTGCAATAGTTATCTAAAATATACAAAAAGCCATTGATTCAAACAAGTCGCACATACACTCTAGTGCATACTCCTCGACGTTGAGGACATCCCTTAAGAGCAGGAGATTTTGTTCTATTTTCAATTCGCTGTCTTTTATTTCGAATAAGTTGTTGAATAGTAGGCATTATAATCGGTATGCAGAATTTTTAGGTTTGGACTAAACCCAACCCTAACGAATTAAGTAATATTTGTAAGCTTATATTTGACTCTTAATTATTTCTAGAATTCGAACCATTTTCTATAGCGACTAAATCAACAATACCATAAAGTTTTGCTTCTTTCGCCGACATAAAAACATCTCTTTCCATATCTTCGGAAATAACCCATAAGGGTTTCCCCGTTCTTTGTACATAGACTTTGGTAATACAATCGCGAAGTTTCAAAACTTCTTCCGCCTCCATAATACATTCACCAGCCTGTCCATCATAGTAAGAACTAGCTGGTTGATGAATCATTACCCTAATAATAATCCATATTCTAATTTTTTATTCAAAATCTAAAACAAAATAAATGAACTGTACATGCATTTCTATGTGCATACAGCTCTATATATAGATTTTTTGAAATCTCCGGGATAATTTAAAAATTCCGAACATCTTTTTATAATCCATAAAAACCATCTTTTAGTGTATTTTACGATCGTTCTATTGCTGTATAAAAAATGAATGTCTTTTATTTTTATTTAGCAATTACAAAGTTTCTTTCAATTAAATTATTATAAATAACTTTCTATTTATGAATTTATGACGCTAAAATGAATTCACTAATAAAGTATAATTTATACTGAATTTTTCTCGTTCTTGTATAAAATAAATATGTCGTGTTATTTTTCACTTCCCGTTTCAAGTGTTAGACATATATCTGAAGGAAAACGCATTGACACAAAGCGTGAGGTAGTGCTATACGTTTGGTTATTTCTCCACCGGTTGAAATGAAAGAACCCATTGAAGCTGCTAATCCCATGCAAATTGTATGTACATCAGGGACTACGAACTGCATAGCATCATAAACGGAAATTCCCGCTAGAACTGCTCCGCCTGGAGAATTTATATATAAATACATATCTTTATTTTCATCTTCGCCATTGAGATACATCATAATACCAATAAGTTGATTTGCTATTTCATCATCTACTTGTTGACCCAAAAAAAGTAATCTCTCTCGATAAAGTCGATTGATTAAGATAAATTTGTCATCTTTTTCCCATAGAAACTGTACAAGTATTTTTGAATTACATACAGCTTAAATCATTTCAAAAAATTATAGATTTTTTACATTTCACAGTTCGAGTTAGCATTTTGCGAATAGAACTTCGAGTATTCTATATCGATGTATTTTTCAATATCATCACAACAATTTCTTTCTATTTCCGTAATAATTTCCAATTAAAATCTTTAGGTTTATGTTCTACTTCTTACGAATTCTATCCGATTTTTATTTGTACATATAAACAAATATGTTAGATTTTTTAGTTATAATTTCTCAGTTGTTTTGTTTGTAACTTATTAAATTATTGAGAGAAGTTCAAATACTTTATTTATTGAAATTAACCATAGATTTTTCTCCAATTGATAAGTTTTTGATTGCAACCTCACGCTTTGGTTTCTTCGATATCTATCAAGTTCAAGTGAGTAGTGGATGATTCAGTCGGATAGAATCACGGATATAGATTCCATATAATTAAACGGTTTAATAAGTCGCACTATACGTCAATCCATACGGCATCTTCTTCTCCAGGGAGACGAAAAGGAACTTTCGGAACACCAATAGGCATATTTTATTCTATTTACATTAATTAAATACAACCCAATGATTCTAAAACGTAATTATTTAGACAAATATATTATACTCAGATTATATTCTAATAGTAAATTATTCAATATAATATTTATGTATACACTATATCATTAATACAAATTCTGATTAAAATATAAGTGGGACCAATCTCTTTACTGTGATACTGAATAGACAAATGCTAAAATGTTTTTGATTATGTTTATTCGGTAGAGGACTCATTAGTATTTTAATGATATTAAACCTCGGGATGATTTAAAGGGGTTTGATAATTAATATAAGTTTTTAGTACAAAAAAAGTTACATAGCGTTTAATTCTCTTTGAGAAAGGGGTATTTTATGGGTTTACCTTGGTATCGTGTTCATACTGTTGTTTTGAACGATCCCGGTCGCTTAATCGCTGTGCATTTAATGCATACTGCATTAGTTTCTGGTTGGGCCGGTTCAATGGCTTTATATGAGTTAGCTGTTTTTGACCCTTCAGATCCTGTTCTTGATCCGATGTGGAGACAAGGGATGTTCGTTATACCCTTCATGACACGTTTAGGCATAACCAAATCATGGGGAGGTTGGAGTATCACTGGGGAAACCGTAAGTAACGCTGGTATATGGAGCTATGAAGGTGTTGCTGTAGTCCATATTGTACTATCAGGTCTATTATTTCTGGCAGCTATTTGGCATTGGGTTTTTTGGGATTTAGAATTATTTCGTGATGAACGTACAGGTAAACCGTCACTTGATTTGCCTAAAATCTTTGGAATTCATTTGTTCCTTTCTGGAGTACTTTGTTTCGCATTTGGTGCTTTTCATGTAACAGGTTTATTTGGTCCTGGTATTTGGGTATCAGACCCTTATGGATTAACTGGAAAGATACAACCTGTAGCACCGGCTTGGGGTGCAGAAGGTTTTGATCCTTTTGTTCCGGGGGGAATTGCTTCCCACCATATTGCTGCAGGTATTTTGGGCATATTAGCAGGTTTATTCCATCCAAGTGTTCGTCCTCCCCAAAGATTGTATAAAGGTTTGCGTATGGGAAATGTTGAAACAGTCTTATCGAGTAGTATCGCTGCTGTTTTTTTCGCGGCCTTCGTCGTTGCTGGAACTATGTGGTATGGTTCCGCAGCGACACCAATAGAATTATTTGGCCCTACACGTTACCAGTGGGATTTAGGGTTTTTTCAACAAGAAATAGATCGACGAATTCGTTCAGGAAAAGCAGAAAATTCTAATTTATCAGAAGTTTGGTCCAAAATTCCTGAGAAATTAGCATTTTATGATTATATTGGTAATAACCCAGCAAAAGGTGGTTTATTTAGAGCTGGGGCAATGGATAATGGAGATGGAATAGCTGTTGGTTGGTTAGGTCATGCCGTTTTTCGGGACAAAGAAGGCCACGAGCTTTTTGTACGTCGTATGCCAACTTTTTTCGAAACCTTCCCAGTTGTTTTAGTAGATGAAGAAGGGATTGTTCGAGCTGATGTTCCTTTTAGAAGAGCAGAATCTAAATATAGTGTTGAACAAGTCGGCGTAACTGTCGAATTTTATAGCGGTGAACTTGACGGGGTTACTTTCGATGATCCCGCTACTGTGAAAAAATATGCTAGACGTGCTCAATTGGGCGAAATTTTTGAATTTGACCGCGCTACGTTAAAATCCGATGGGGTTTTCCGTAGTAGTCCGCGGGGTTGGTTCACTTTCGGTCATGCTACATTTGCTCTTCTTTTCTTTTTCGGCCATATTTGGCACGGTGCTAGAACATTATTTCGAGATGTTTTTGCAGGTATCGATCCGGATTTGGATGCTCAACTCGAATTTGGGGCTTTCCAAAAATTGGGAGATTTAACTACCAAAAGGTAGGGAATCTAAAATATATTTCTATGCTTTTTTTTTTCTAATAAATAGAAGAGTGAGTATAATCAAATGTTGAAATTTCTTGAATTCTCCGAGTTCTCCAAAAGAAGGGATCATTTGATCAATACAAAAATTCTTTGTAAATTTCTACCCAATATACAAACATATGGAAGCATTAGTTTATACATTTTTGTTGATAGGTACGTTAGGAATTATTTTCTTTGCTATTTTCTTCAGAGAACCACCCAAAGTACCGACTAAAGCAAAAAAATAATATTTTTTTATGACCAATGACTCTCTCAAAAGAAAGTCATTAGTTATATTTAGTCCTCATGTTCTTCGAAAGGATCTCTTAGTTCATTAGAAGGTTTTCCAAAAGCAGTGTAAGGTGCATAACCGGTAAAGCTTATAAGTAGACAAGATATGGAGATAGCGACAAAAGTTGCAGTTTCCATGTTTTAAGTAATTCCAATAATATGGTATATTTTCAATGTATATTTCTAATATAATAGTACACAAAGTTAATAAATCTCAACTTAATCAGAGAAATTTATGGCTACACAAATAATTGATGATGCGCCAAGAACTGGTGGAAAAAAAAGTGGTATAGGTGATATATTAAAACCACTGAATTCGGAATATGGGAAAGTAGCTCCTGGTTGGGGAACAACCCCTCTTATGGGTGTTGCAATGGCTCTTTTTGCTATTTCCTTAGTTATTATCTTAGAACTTTATAACTCTTCTGTTTTATTAGATGGAGTTCCAGTTAGTTGGTAAGACCTAAAACTTGAACGAGAATAAATGTTCTAAAAAAATATTTGTAATTTGGAGAAAAAAAATTTCAAATTTCAGGTAGTTCAATCGTGTAATTATTAAATTAATCAGAAGGATTTTTTCGAATATGGGTGTGCGACTCTTTCAGATCGATTTATCAATAATATGGGATTTGTAACCCTTTCATTGTAAATGAAGTTTTAGTTTGTCAGATGTTTCTGAAATGTTTAGCATCTGTAGCACGAAAAATAATAGAAATTTAAACTATGATTAAGTTCTATAAACCGATTTATTCGACTCCGTAATCGACCGATTAATAAAAACTTTTTTCTATTCGGTGGAAAACTTTTGAATAGAAAAAAGTTTTTATTAAATATGTATGATAAAAAAAATTCTAATCCATTAAATTTTTTCATTAAGTCATCGGAGCGTAATGAGAATCTAAAGTTTTATAAATAATTATTACGATTTGAACAAGAAAATCTTGGTATTTAACTAACAAATAAATAGATCCCTCAAAATTTCATTGAAATTCAGAAAAAATGAATATATAAATTAACTTGAGATAATGGCGATTCGAAAATTTAAATATAGTAATTATATATATTGAAAATTTCTCGTTTTAGCCGTATGATTTTAAATAATCATTTACGGTTTTTTGAGGGGGAAAGTTTTTATTACCTATCTCAATAAAGTATATGATTGGTTTGAAGAGCGTCCAGAGATTCAAGCGATTGCAGATGATATCACCAGTAAATACGTCCCTCCCCATGTTAATATATTCTATTGTTTAGGTGGGATTAGTCTAACTTGTTTCTTAGTTCAAGTAGCTACTGGCTTTGCAATGACTTTCTATTATCGTCCTACTGTAATTGAGGCTTTTTCATCAGTTCAATATATAATGACGGAAGTCAATTTTGGTTGGTTAATTCGCTCAGTTCATAGATGGTCGGCGAGTATGATGGTTTTAACGATGATTTCGCACATTTTTCGTGTTTATCTAACAGGGGGCTTCAAAAAACCACGTGAATTAACTTGGGTTACTGGTGTCATTTTAGCAGTATTAACTGTGTCTTTTGGTGTTACAGGTTATTCATTACCTTGGGACCAAATCGGTTATTGGGCGGTTAAAATCGTAACTGGTGTTCCAGAAGCTATTCCAATAATTGGATCTCCATTGGTTGAATTATTGAGAGGAAGTGTAAGTGTGGGTCAATCCACATTAACTCGTTTTTATAGTTTACATACTTTCGTATTACCACTCCTTACCGCAATAGTAATGTTGATGCACTTTCCAATGATTCGTAAACAAGGTATTTCGGGACCATTATAATATATAGAATGATAGCTAGGTCTAATAATGGATTTAGTTGTTCTATTCTTTTATTTTCCAGCTAGATCTTTTGTGTATTAAAAAATTAATTTTTTGAAAAGAGGAAAAAATGAATTATGGGAGTGTGTGACTTTATTAATAATTAGTGTTATCATACAGAAATTTTACTCTATCTGTCACATCATTATGTGTTTTTTATCCCAATTATTTTTTTTTACATAAAGAAATAAAAACTTGGGTTTATTCTTTTATCGAAAAATATAATTCTATGATTGACTTAAAAACTGGATTTCGTCAAATTCAAATAAGTTTTGTCTCAATATCTCTCAAGACATAATATAGTATGTAAATGCATTCATTCCTGTTGCATTGGAAAGAAATATCGGAATGATGGAGAAAAATCTAAGGAAAAATAATTGAACGGTAAACTAATTAATGAGTCAAAATTTTCTATCTAGTAAAAAATAGAAATTAAGTAAAGACTATCCAGAAAGTAATAAAAATTAATTTATTTGGATAATGAGTATTATAAAATAAATATATATTTATTTTATTTATCACTTGAGCTGGATGATAAAAAAGTATCACGTCCAGTTCGTTGGGGGGATGATTACAACCTATCCCAATAACAAAAAAACCTGATTTAAGTGATCCTATATTACGGGCTAAATTAGCAAAAGGTATGGGTCATAATTATTATGGAGAACCCGCTTGGCCAAATGATCTTTTATATATTTCTCCAGTAGTTATTTTAGGAACTATTGCATGCACCGTAGGTTTATCTGTTTTGGAACCTTCAATGATTGGGGAACCTGCAAATCCTTTTGCAACACCTTTGGAAATATTACCGGAATGGTATTTTTTTCCAGTGTTTCAAATACTTCGTACCGTACCTAATAAACTATTAGGTGTACTTTTAATGGCTGCAGTACCAGCAGGATTGTTAACAGTACCTTTTTTAGAGAATGTTAATAAATTCCAAAATCCGTTCCGTCGTCCAGTAGCTACTACAGTGTTTTTAGTTGGTACCGTAACAGCTGTGTGGTTAGGTATCGGAGCTGCTTTGCCAATCGATAAATCTCTTACTTTGGGATTATTCCAAAAATTATTAATTACTTGATTCTTCATTATCGGAAATAAATAGTACAAAATGAGGAAAGAACTATCCAAAAATCTCTTTTTTGGAAAAAAATAAAAGGAGATTTTTGGATAGTTCTAATAGAAAAAGATCTATTTTATTTTTTTGATAAATCAATTGAAAAACGTTTTTTTAAAGCTTCCAATACTTGTTCCACCGATTTTCTACCAAAATTTTTTATTTTTACTAAATCATTTTCACTATAATTTGATAAATCAGCTATGGTATGTACATCAATTCTTTTGAGACAATTATAAGCTCTGGCTGGTAATTCTAATTGATCGATAAATATATGCTTAAAAGCAGTATTTTTTGTCATTTCTTCCATATCAGGTGATAATACTTGGAGAGATAGACAAGGTGTATTGGATTCGTTGTTTTTCTCCAACACAGAATCTACCTCTTTCTTTTCTGAATTCATTAGAGGAATAAATAAATCAATTAAATTTCGCGAAGCTTCATAAAGCGCTTCTTTTGGAGTTAAACTTCCATCGGTCCAAATTTCAAGAAAAAGTATTTCTTTTATTTTCTCATTCATCCCAAATGAATGAACACTATAATTAACGTTTCGTATTGGCATAAATACTGCATCTATAGGAAAAATACTATCTCTATATTTTTGTAAATTTTCTATACGATATCCACGATCTTTTTCAATATTCAATTCAATATCTAATGAAATAGCTTCATTTAAAGTTGTAATATATTGTGTATTATCAATTACTCTAATTGATGGAGGTACTTTTATATCTTGTGCAGTTACTTTCTTTGGTCCATATATAGAAATATAGGCTTTTTGAGGTTCATAGGAATCACTTTTTAAAATAATTTCTTTTAGATTAATCAAAATATCATGAATGGATTCTTGAACACCAATTATTGTAGAGTATTCATGTCTAACTTTTTTTATTTCAGCAGATGTTATTGATGCTCCTTCAATTTCATTAAGTAAGGCTCTACGCATAGCTATCCCAACTGTATTGGCTTGGCCTTTCCTAAAGGGTGAGATCGCAAATCTTCCATAGAGAAGACGTTTACTCTCCATTCTGGATTCAATGCACCTCCATTGTAATATTTGGGTAGATACTCCAATTTCATCTTGAATCATATTAATATTTTTATTAGAATGGTTTTCTTATACCCGTCTCTTTCTGGGAGGTCTGCAGCCATTATGTGGCATGGGTGTTACATCACGGACAAAACTTAGTATAATACCACTCCTACGAATAGCTCGTAATGCTGTATCTCTTCCTGGACCTGGACCATTAATCATAACTTCAGCTTGTTTCAAACCTTGGTCAATTAAAATCCGCATAGCATTTTCCGCCGCGGTTTGAGCAGCAAATGGTGTGCTTTTTTTTGCACCTTTGAATCCGCAAGCACCAGAAGAAGACCAAGAAACAACTTGTCCACGTATATCTGTAACAGTTACAATTGTATTATTAAAACTTGCTTGGATATGAATAACTCCTTTGGGCAGTCGACGTTTACCTTTACGTAGATTAATTTTTCTTACAGATTTTGGCATAGTTTACTATAAATGTAGAATTCGATTATGTATTTAAAGTTATATCAAATATATTTTTTTCTAACCTTGTCTTTGTTTATGTTTCGGGTTAGAACAAACGACCATTATTCTTCTACGACGACGGATTAATCGACAGTTTTCACGGATTTTACGGACGGAAGCACGGATCTTCATATTTATTTCCTTCTTTTTTTCACACAGAAATTTCTTTTCAATTGTTTGAAGATTTTGCACGGAGTCTGTATGTTATACGACCTTTAGTTAAATCATATGGACTTAATTCTACTTTCACCCTATCTCCAGGTAATATTCGTATATAATTCCTTCGTATTCTTCCCGAAATATGAGTTAATACTTGGCATCCATTGTCTAAACAAACACGAAACATTGCATTCGGAAGCGATTCCGTGACTACACCTTCCATATCAATTAAATTTTGTTTCTTCATCAATATGAGAATGTTCCTTTAAGTTAACTAATGTTGATAAAAACAGTTCCAACTAGTTTTTTTATAAAAAATCTATATATTGAATTACCATACATAACATAATAATTCTCCCCCAATTTTCTTTTGTCGAGCCTCTCTATCGGTCATAATTCCTCCGGAAGTTGAAAGAATTACAATTCCCATGCCACCTAAAACTTTTGGAATTTCTTTATGATTAGAATATATTCTTAAACCCGATTTACTGATACGTCTTAAAGTTGTTATATATGATTTCTTTTTTTTTCCCTGATATCTCAAATCCAAAATTAGAACATTTTTTTTCTTTTTCCGGTCATCAATAAAATCCTCTATAAAACCTTCTCGTAAGAGAATTTTTGCAATATCCCTAGTTGCGTTAGTAGCAGGTACCTGAACAGTTTTTATTTTTGCTAAATTTGCATTTCTTACGGAGGTTATCATATTAGCGATCGTATCATTACCCATAAAAAACTCCTTGAATTGATCAAAAAAATATTTTTTCTATATCGCTCCCTTCGCGTGTGTCCAAGAGAGAAATAGAAATTTTAAATCAGAATTGGTAGAGATAACGAAGTAAAGTTTGTAAAATTTTCTACTAAATTCCCCAACATAATCTTGTTTCAAGAATTTTTTCAATATAGGAAATTTTTCTATAAAACTTCTGGTGCTAATGAAACTATTTTTGTAAAATTTGCTTCTCTCAATTCCCTAGTGATTGGACCGAAAACACGTGTTCCTTTTGGGTTCCCTTCTTGATTAATAACAACAGCTGCATTATCGTCAAATTTTATTATTGAGCCATTATTACGTTTAAATTCTTTCCGAGTACGGACAATCACTGCTCTAATTATTTCTGACTTTTTTATCGGCATATTAGGAACTGCTTCTTTAACAACGGCAATTATAATGTCACCAATATTAGCATATTTACGATTACTTGTTCCTATAACCCGAATACACATGAGTTTTCGAGCTCCGCTATTATCTGCAACGTTTAAATAAGTTTGAGGTTGAATCATTTTTTTTGTTTATGAGCCTCTCCTTCCAAAAAATTTTAATATTTTGCTCCAGGGAAAGAGAGGTTAAAAAATTGAATATGTGTTGGTGAGAGAAACAAAAAAATATTTTTTTATATTTTTCCGTATTTCCCATCGATTGTAATAAAATTAGTACGTATAGGCATTTTATATGCAGCAATTTTCATCGCGGCTTTAGCAATATTTCCAGATACTCCACTTATTTCATAAAGTATTTTTCCGGGTTTGACTACAGCAACCCAATATTCAGGTGATCCTTTACCGGAACCCATACGTGTTTCTGCAGGACGTATAGTAATTGGCTTATCGGGGAATATACGAATCCATAATTTGCCGCCACGGCGGGCATAACGAGTGATTGCTCTTCGCCCGGCCTCTATCTGTCGGGATGTAACCCAAGCTGGTTCAAGCGCTTGGAGTGCAAACTTTCCAAAACAAATTGAATTACCCCGAGTAGCTATTCCTTTCAAATTTCCTCTATGTTGTTTACGAAATTTCGTTCTTTTGGGGTTATAGTCGAGTTTCCTCGCTACTTCAGAATCGGACATGAAAATTTCTTCTCATCCGGCTCCTTATGAATAAAAAATTTGTAATTTTTTTTGGAAAAAATCATTGACAAATATCAACTCTAAAATAATTTTAAGAAGTTCTTTAATTTTGGTTTTTTTTGTCATCCCGGCCTAACGAATAAATAGCAGTTTCGTAGATTTACTCGTTTTCATGATTTAATGTTTTTCGATTAGGTTCTTTCTTTGCAGTTGAATCCATGTCTCATTATTCAATTTCCCTAGTTTGTATTGAATTCGAACTCTTTTTTTTCGCCCTCTAATACTGTCAAGAAATTTTATATTTATCGATAAACCATACGATTAGTTCTGCGTTTTATTCCGCTTCACAAAGAAATATTTTTTATTTTTGTGGAAAAATTAATCTAAAAGGTATTTTTATTATAAATATATTTTATTTTAGTTAATTAGTTTAATGGCTTATCCCACTTCATAATCATGAATTTTTTCCAGTAAAAACTAGATTTTATCAAAATTTTGATAGATAAAATCAAAAGTATGATATATACGAGTCACACACTAAGCATAGCAAGTTTTTTGTGATAAATTTATAATAAAATTTGTTGAAAAATAATGATTATTCTTCGTTTTGAAATATCCAAATTTTTATTCCTAATACCCCATATATGGTTTGAGCCGCATAATAACAATAATTTATTTTAGCTCTAATAGTTTGTAAAGGAACTCTACCTTCTCGAGCCCATTCCACACGAGCTATTTCTGCTCCATTCAAACGTCCAGCTATTTGTATTTTTACACCTCCAATATTACCTTTTTTCGCTAATTCAATAGCTTTTCGCATCGTCCTTCTAAAAGCTACTCTGCTTTCTAATTGCAGAGCAATATATTCTGCAAGAATATTAGGTTCTTCGTAAGGTTTTGTTATTTCAATCAAGGTCAATCTAAGTCGTTTGTCTATAGGATTTAATACATTTTGTACACTAGTTCTTAATTGTTCGATTCCTCGTCCACGATTTTCTACCAATAGAGCAGGGAAACCTGTATATATTTCAACCTGAATCAAATCTGTTTTTCTTTGGATTTCAATACGTGCAATTCCACCATAATTTGAAGAATTTCGTATATGTTTCTTTACATAAAATTCAATACAATTGCGTATTTGTCGATCGCCTTCGAATAATTTGGCATATTTTTTTGGTTTAGCAAACCAATACGAACGATGATTCTGTGTTATACCGAGTCTAAACCCAAGTGGGTTTATTTTTTGTCCCATATATTTGATTCCGGATCCTATTACGAAAATTTTAATTTTTTATTTAGAAATTTTTCCCATTACAAGTGTTATATGACAAGTAGGTTTATGGATAGGATAACCTCGCCCTTGAGCTCTCGGTTGCAATCTTTTCAAAATGCCTCCTTTATTTACCTGGATTTCACTTATAAATAAATCACTTTTGTTTAGTCCAAAATTATTATTTGCATTTGCAGCCGCCGAAGATAATAATTTTAATATTGGATTACAGGCTCGATATGGCATAAATTCTAATATCATAAGGGTTTCTTCATAAGAACGCCCACGAATTTGATTAACTACCCTTCGTACCTTATCGGGGGACATACAAATATTTTTATTTAAAGCCTTTATTTTTAGTTCAGAGTTCGTTATAGTTTTCATTGAAAATTATTTTATAATTAACGTCGCGATTTTCTATCATTTTTTGCATGTCCTTTGAAAATTCGTGTCGGAGCAAATTCTCCCAATTTGTGCCCAACCATACGATCCGTTATATAAATCGGTAAATGTTCTTGGCCATTATGTATAGCAATTGTATGACCAATCATTGTAGGTACAATAGTAGATGCACGCGACCACGTGATTATAATTTTCTTCTCCCCCCTAAGATTCAAATTCTCAATTTTTTTTAATAAATGATCGGCTACAAAGGGACCTTTATCTATTGAACGTGTCATTGCCAACAATCCTTTATTTTTCAGCTCATCCTACGACGAAGAATGAGAGTATCGCTATATTTGTGAGTTTTTCTACTTCTCTTTCCGAGTGCGGGATGACCCCAAGGAGTTAATGGTTTCTTACGACCAATTGGCACTCTTCCCTCTCCACCTCCATGTGGATGATCAATAGGGTTCATGACTACTCCTCTTATTCGTGGTCTTTTACCCAACCACCGTTTAGAGCCTGCTTTACCTATTCTTAGATTGTTTGCGTCAATATTCCCCATTTGTCCAATCGTTGCTAAACATTTTTGAGGTATTAAACGAATTTCGCCCGACGGTAATCTTAATGTTACTAATTGACCTTCTTTTGCTACAATTTTCGCAACAGTACCAGCTGCTCTGACCAATTGTCCACCTTTCCCAGGTGTTAATTCAATATTATGAATAGCAGTGCCCAATGGCATATTGGTTGAAGTAGACTCTGATACTTTGGAAAAATTCGGAGCCTCTTCCCAAACTGTACAAGCTTTTTTCAAAGCATACAGCTTTCTAAATGTTTATATATTATATTTTTACATTCTTGGTTTTGTCCATCATCCGGCTTT